AGAAAGAACGAGCCATAAACCAAGAATCCGCGATTCAAATTCTCCTGATCAGTCAGTAGGCGAGCTTGATGGCACTTGGCTTGATTTTCAAGTCTTGATTCCGGCTAAAAGCTCGAAAGCACTAAAGCAGGCTGCGGGTGGAGATAAAAGCCATAAATCATACGAGCGAAGCGAGACAATAACGCAAGGAAAGCGGATAAAAGCAAGCGAGATCAGAACCATTCCTTCATGCGCACTACCCGACTCACTTCTTTCTGATTCCGCAAGCCCACCTACCGCCAACTCCATTTGAATTGATAAATCAATGTTGGGGTTCCGACGCATCCGAACGGACCCCTCTAAGTGTATACGAGACTGATGGGTGGGGATTGAATCGATGACTCGAATCGCCCCTATCAATATGATAGTCCTTTGGACCCTTCGCTTGCCGAGAAGAGATAGCCCAAGCCGATAAGGGAATAGTCGAATGTCAACCCCTACCCTCTCCTCTCCTACTTCTCTCGAATCTCCTCTAGGATTGCCAGTACCAGATTCCCCGCCACTCCAACAAGCCGATGATGAAGGAGCAGGTTGGTCGTAGATCAGGCTACCTGCCTGAAAAAATGATTCTATTCCCTAGCGAGCATTCCCACCCGAACCTGGACCAGGCCCGGCAAACGGATTGAGGAGGAGATAGACAACTCAGAACAGGCAGAACAGGACTATATAGACCTATCCGTAAAGTCTATATAGAAAGGCTCTGAAAGACCTTGCAGTGGAAAGAGCAAGAAGAAAAGGGTGGTCTACGATCAGGGAGTAGGAGAAGGGAAGAGAAGGGAATGTTAATTGAGGACGAGTAGGTGAAGAAACCAAAGGTAATGTCAATGAAAGAGGTTTAGTCGCCAGACAAGAGCTTCCCATCGACGAGAGTGGAAGCAAGAGCTGACCATGGATGATAGACGAATCACCATAGGGTAGGGGCTATCCGGAACTCCTGATCCGGTGTTGGAGACGAGTAGCTTGCTTTCATTCTTTCTTTCCTCATTTTGAATGCTTGGGCAGGCAGGCAAGCCACCTTGATCCGGCCGGTTTCGTGTGTGCCAATTACGTGTGGCGATTGTGCGGGTAGAGAAGGTCAGGTTGAACTTTAGTTAATACCGAAGAGCGAGGAGCTTAGATGAGTAGCCAGGCCAGCAATAGTCGTTCCCCCTGTCTCGTTCATATTAGGAATCACCATCATAGGAAAAAGTCTTTCCAAGGGACGGAGAGGAGTTCGAGAAGGAGGAAAACAAACTCTTCTTTCTGGCTTTCCGATTCTATCTCTTGCGAAGGGACTTTTCCAACCTGCGAACCGTGCGAGCGAAGAAAAGCTATGCCTGCTATGAACCTGCTATGAAGCTAGGCCTGCTATGAAAACGATACACCTGCTCTACTGACCTGTGCTCTACCATTTGTAGAGAAGAAAGAAGTCACAAGGGTCGAAACCAGAATGAAATCCATCGAATATTCACTCCCTACCCGAAGTAGTCGACTCAATAGACAGCTAGGCGAAAGCAAGGTTTGGAACCCTATCACTTAAAGGCGGATAGCGGGGAGGCGTGATCCTGCCGATGAAACCTTTGTACCGAGGTTCGATCTGCTATGGTGAGATTGGGACTACCAACCTCTATTCGGGAAGGAGGGAATGGAGCTGCGATTACCACTTCTATTGGGGTTGCCGCTGCTATGGCAAGGGGGGGAGGCTTTCAAGGGTGGAATTGCAGAACAAATGTCCAATATGCTCTATCCGAAGATCCGTATCTCTCTTTCAAGGCTAGACCACTACCTCCGACAGCAGGGAAGAATGTTGGGGAACTCAATGTGGATTCATTCAAGGTCTTAGCTGCCAGGTCCTCTATTCAATCAGATCTAAAAAGGACTCAATTGCAGGGCAGGTGCGAAAGCAGCTGAGTCTTCTTTTCCCTCCATTAGAAGTGGAGTGACTTCCTATCCTCCCCTATCTGCCGAGCTGATCGTAGACCACCCTCTCTCAAAGCCAATACATATGTTTCACATACCCCTGTCTGTCAATCAGAACTTTGGTTGCTCACCAGTAGACAGAATCTGGAGTACGCCCGGTTGTCCATTACCTGTCCGTGCTCCGATCCACATAGGGTGCTTCAACCAGGTCCCGATCTTGATCTACTGCGCCTGGACTGGATCAAAGGCTTGAACTACTGGATCAGTTCAATCGAATCAACTGAATCCATGGGGGCGAACACTACTAGCAGCTTTCGACCCAGCAAGAAAAGGCCTACCGCTAGATAAACGGGCTAACGCGCCCATGCAACCAAGCAACGGCTGATCGTAGACCACCGTTGCCTTGACTCTGTTAGGGGCGCAGTAGTTTGATTGCTGCGCGTGCTAACGCGTCAAAGCATGCTAACGCACAACGGTGCTCTACGATCAGCTAGCCGTTGCTTGTTAGGGGCGAGTACTACACGAGCTCGTAAGTCAAGTACGGAACGAGCCTTGTCTACGAAGCATAAAACCTCACTATATCAATGAGTGAAGGGCCCGCCGAAGCGAGGGCGGCTTTGATGAGAGCTCAGGGCCGAAGGTGGCTTCGCTTAGTACATAAGCTGATAAGACCTGCGGCAGATACAGTAGAGCGCATGCGAAAAAGGAGCTTATTAAGTAGACAGCAAAAAGGAAATTGCCTGCTATGAGACAGACAAGCCGCTCCTTCACTATTGCAGAGCGGCTTCGCTCAATCAATGCTACAACATTTTAGTTGAGTCTAAGAATGTGGTTTTTGCTAGTGGATTGGAGCGGCTTCGCTATCCCATGCAAGTGAAGGGCCAGTCCTCCTATCGCGAACCTATCCATTTATCTACCGCATCGGGGCGAAAGAATCAACTCCAGAGCGCCTAGCGCGAAGAGGTTGCGCGTTAGCACGCGCATCCGTCTTCTTGCTTGGTTGGAAAGCTTTTTTTTGGCAATAAACCGGAAGGCTCAGGTCTTTCTGAGCCAGGCAAAGGGTTCGGAGTTGGGTCGAAGGAGGCCAACTAAAACGGAGTTTAGTCTTAATAAATCGCTTGGGAGCTCACCCTCACCCTAGGAGTCGGAGTCACCTGTGAAAGGAACGGAGTTGGGTCCTAAGCCTAAATCGGATCGGCTTGGGTTCGTATGAATGGAACGGCATAGGAAAGCAACCATTGTACGCTACCACGCTACAATTAATATTCCGAAAGATTTGATCGCTACTATCGGGCCCCTCCCCGCTCATTAGTTGATTCAGTACCAACCCGCCTAAACCTGACTGACCGCTTCTCTTGCCGATGCCAGTTATGCTCATCCTTTTCCTGCCCTTACTAGTAAAGGGGGAGTAAATGATTTGATATCTCATCCGAGAAAAGGCTTTTTTCGGGAGCATTGCAACTCGTGGGGAACGAGAAGGAAGGGAGAGCACAGCTAAAGCCGAGGGGACTCCGTAGAATATGCTACATGCCGGCTTTTTCGCTGCGAGATCATATTCTCCTAGAGCTACCCCATTTGATCAGGACCATGCGTAGCAAGAGATGACATAAACGCAACTTCCGGGCTCATATCGTGCATCGCTATTTACCCCAACAGTATACCCAAACAGAGGTTCCTATCCGTACGGGAACCTCCTTCGGGCCCATGACGACAGGGACTAGACTATCTGGGGGTAGGAACACGTAGTAGCTAGTCTCAGTCGAGCCTATAGCTGTCTCCCCCTCCTTCCATTAAGATATCTGTCTCTCAGGGAAGGGAGGAGCATAGAACTATGTTGATCCCCATGAATGTTGCCTCATCCTTCTCTATTGGAAAGGCAGGTTGCATCTTCGGCCAGGACCCGGGTTGTGGAGAAGCAAGACCAGCTTGCCCTCATCTGGAAGTATTGCACATCCCTCCTTCGAACTTGAAAGGCCAATTGTTGAGTAAGGGGGGGTCGGGGGCGGGAGAAAGAACACTCGGGATTGAGAGGCCAGCCAGGTCGATCGGGGAATGGAGGAGGCGGAAGAAGAAGATAAGAGGCAGGAGGAGATCTTGGAGAATCTATAGCTGTATAAGAATCAAATAAGGAGTCCACTGCTAATCTCGAGGGAATCACGGGATACGGCGATGTAGGGATGGAATGAACACTCACAGCTAGGGGTAGCTAGGATTGGCCACATACCACTATCATGCTTGGATGGGCCCCTGCAAGAGTTTCTGTTTCGAGGCCAAAAATAAAAAATGGATCTTTATTCGGACTATTGGCCTCTATCCAATGAAGGGTCTGAAAGAGCTGGCCCTCCGATTATTCCTCCCTCCCCTCTCCCTAGCCCTTGCTGTTGACTCCTGCCCCGGCCTTAGATCAAGAGCAAACACAAGCTCCATTCCATCTCTATTCCTCCGTTCACTTCTCCTTCCGAGGCTTGGCAAGAGCTCCGTTAATCAATAGCTCATGAACTATTTTATGCTGCCCATTCCCATCCCAGGAATGATTGAATAAAGTTATCTCCAGCAAGAAAATGCAAATAGAACAGTCAAAAAGAAATCGAGGGCTATGTGGATCCCCTTACCATAAAAGGGCATTTAGGAAATGGAATAAAGATGGACCAAGCTACTGTTGAATGTAAGCAAAATGAACATGACTAGGGCCTAACAACAATAGGCCTTCTTCAATAAGCGAACAAGAAGCATCAAAGATTTCGGATAGGATCCACGGGCTTTGGGATAGCAAGCACTAGCTCCCAGTGCGACTTCATAAGAAGGGGTCAAGGATGAAATACTGGATAATGAGAGAGACGTAGTGCTTACTATGGCGCTTCCTTCGGAGCCCAGGAAAGGTCCGAAAGCACCTGCAGCGGAACTCCCGAGCAAGGGTAGCAGAAGTATTAGTAAATACATGAATCGAATCTGGGGACGGATCGGGGGCTACAATGTTGGCTGGCAGAGACCTTGCATGCATACAATTCTCTCAAATCAGCCTTTCTCCAATCCATTCTTGGAAGAGAAGGGAATAAGGAGTTTGATGAATAGAGGGGATAGAAAGCTACCGTCACTATTGTCGGTACCGAGTCCTTGCTCGACTTTGGATGCGGGCGGGCCCATGCCACGCACGGGATCAGTCCCCTTGTCATATATAGCATGGAGATCCCTTTCCAAAATTCTTGCTTTCCCTTTCAACTCAAATGTCTTCGCACCACGAGGCAGCCCCGTCCTCCAAGATGGACCATTCCTTTCGGTCCACCATTTCAATCTCCTCCCCGAGTAGACGGAGTTCTTCTTCTTTCTCCGCCACCCCCCGCTCCAAATTGGGATCCAAGTTTGTTCGCGTGGCCCTTCCTCCACCTCTGCTTTCCTCCATCGGACCCCACTACCTCGTAAGGGCGTTGAGATCAAGCATGAGCCTCTCCAAGCCGGGAGCAGTTGATCCGTATACGTATACTTCGGAATGGAAACTAAACCAACATAAATAGATTGACCTTGGGGGAGAGAGCTGAAAGGTGTGCACTGAAAGGGGTGGGGACCTGCCAGCGTGGATATCTTAGGTTCTGATGAATGAAACTGGAATTTGCAAAAAGAAAGTCTCACTCCAAGAATTCTCAGCTTTGAACCTTTGATCCGGGGGCCCCCGTTCTATCCACTAACCATGTAAAAAAATGATGGGTGGAATGGCGCTGTAGGAACCGGTCGGATTCGAACCGACGAATAGAAGTTTTGCAGACTCATGCCTTAGCCACTTGGCTACGGTTCCCTATCAATTCCATGTCTTTCCCCCTTGTCCGACTTTGCTTCACAGGGTGATACCAGTACGTATATCAGACGGAATTGGGAGGAAGGGCACAACATAGGTGGAGATGGATTTTCATAAAGACTATATAAAACTTGAGAATCTAAGAGTTCTCCTTACCTGAACCTTTTCCGTGGCGACAGTATATAGAAGCATTTAGGGATTTGTTGATGATCCATGATTACAAAGTTGATCAAGCCTCTGAAACCGGACTCTTTCTTCCCTCTCGATTCCATCCATATCCCGAACCCGAACCTGAAATCTGAATGATCTGGAATTCCTTTCCAATTCCGTATATCAACTAATGGGGACAGACCGGGAGGGAAGAGATAAAGCACCCCGCTTACTTTTTCTCTCCATCTCCAGAAAAAAAGCTTTGTGTGCTCTGTCCTTCACTCCAAGACGTGTATCATCCTTTCCTTTAGAGTTGTTATTAATATTAGGCTCACCCGGCGGGGGACAAAGAGAGTATAGTCAGTCAAATGTAGTTTTAGTGCAAGCAACCTCGATTCCTTACTATAATTTATTTATTGTTTTCTTTTTTTATTCTAATCTAATGAATAATAGTTTTATTAACGACTGGGACACCAAGGGACTAGCACCTACTTCCCTGACATTGATTTATCAATTCGAGCAACTTGCACTACTTTTGATTCTCACCCACCCAGCGTAGAAAACCCCTAACCTAGGTTAGCAGCGTAGAAAACGGAAGTGCGCGCTAGCAGCGAAGAAAACTACATGTCGCTAACGCGCCCCAGCAAGAAAAGGCCTACTCTAATCATAAGGGTGGTCTACGATCAGCAGCAAGAAAAGCTGATCTACGACCACCCTATATAAACGGGCTAACGCGCCCCCGCATTTTGAGTTCTGGCGCGCGCCTTACTCAACCAAGCAACTCCAGAGCGCGCTAGCGCGCCAGAACAAGCAAGGGATGAGCCCAATGGAGAGTAAGCTGATTTACAACCAGCCTGCGGTCGAGCTGATCGTAGAGCACTCTCTCCCGGTGGTCGAGCTGATCGTAGAGCACCGTTGCTTTGACTCTGTTAGGGGCGCAGTAGTTTGATTGCTGGGCGCGGGAGCGCGCAACTAGGTTGCGCGCGCCTTACTCAAATAGGGGCCTAACGCTATAGTGGGGCCCTTGATTCTTGCCGTAGCTTCATTTGCTCTTTAAACTGTAACAGTTCTTTATTCATGCAAATCTTTCTCTTCAAAGTTTCGAGTTTTCTCTCTAATTCTTCTCTTTGCCTCTCCAGCTTCTCAAGCTCAGTAGAATCTTTTCTGTCTGTGTCCTCCAGTCATGTGTCTTTGATTTCGTCTTTCTCTTTCCCTACCCCGTCCTCGAGTTCTCTTAGCTCCTCAGCCTCCTTGCCAGCGTTTATTCTGATATCGAATGTGTTCTTCTCAGCCCTCCTAAAGTTGCGGAATACTTCAAGAAAGGGAGTAATCAATGAGCAGTCAAACCCAAGAGAAGTAAAATGTCTAGCCTCCCTCTTCTAATATCTCAGTCTTAACAAGCCGGCATCCTTCACATGAGTCACAGAGCTTATCAGATAGACAAACTCCTTGAAAGACCGCCGGATAATGAACCTTCTTTCTTTTTGGTTCTGTAACTTCTCTTGAGAAAAGGCAGGGTGATCATAGATCACAAACTGAAGAAAAAGGGATACTCATCGTACATGATCTGATACTCAGGATTCTGTGCTAAGGGTCTGGGGGCTGTTAAAGGAGTCTCGTTGCTATCTCTGGGTTGACATAGTCTCTCCTCACGAGAGTCTGCTAATAGACCTCGTTGAATCAATTTCTGAAGTGTCGCAGCTTTTCCTTTGAAATTGCCAATCTCTTCGCCAATCAATGCACTGACATCAAACATAAGAGATGAGGTATTGTCGCCCAGGTTGACCCCCATAATCTCCACTGCGTTTACAGCCTGATCTCTATCTTCAGAAGGAATTTCGCTCACAGCCAGCCGAGCAGAAGTCTCAGGTTCAGTACCCTTCGTGTTTGGAATGTCTGGTCTTACAGAGCCTCACGACCAGACGCAGGTGATTTGTCTTTGTGCTGAGATGCGGTCTCTACAACAGTTCCATGTTCTGACATCTCCACATAAGCAGTTGTTGCTAGTTTGGAAGGAGTAACTGTTACCTCTGGTGTGTTGTTCAATAGAGATAAAGGCTGGAAATCCCTTTCTGGACTCTGTTCTGAAGCAGTTACTTGTGAGGCTCTGTAAGACCATGATCTAAAGAAAAGAAGGAGCAGGGAAACATGAGAAGAAGAGAAAGAATGAACAGAAGGGTAAGAGATGATTGTGAAGAGTTTTTTTAGAGTTCAATAGCTGGGAATAAGGCTTACCTTTCGTAAGTCCAATACCTTGATTTAAGAGGAGTCTATACTTGAGGAAGCTCTTGGTAGTGGATTTCAGGCTGCCCTTCTTCTTGCAGATACTAAGGCTTCTTGCAGATGTCTCATGACTTCTTCGTGGGACGGAATATGAATTACGCCTGGAATTGGGATTCGGAAATAGAAAATGTTTTGAATAGCCAGAGGTAAAATATTCATGAGAGTTGTTCGATAGCTGCTCTACGACCACTCTCTCCCGATGGTCGAGCTGATCTACGACCACCCTTGTTCTTCTTGATTCTGCTGTTTCTTCTCACTCCCCAGAGCCTGAGGTGTCGATACTGGCAGAGACTTCAACTGAGTGGCATCTTCTTTGTTCGCTTGAAGGTTTATATTCTCCCTGGTCCTTTTCTTGGCCATCTTGCTGCTCAGGAACCCCGGTCACAGAGCCAGTGGCCTCAGGACATTGAACATTCCCTGTTGGTAACCAATTCCAAAACCAAGTGAGATTGAGGTACTGAATAAATGCAATGATGAAAAAGTATGAAGAATACAAAATGAACTGAAAAAGACCACAGTCGGATTGAAGAATCCTACTCACTTGGTATATCAGATGGAGAAGGTTTTTTTTTCCTGTAAACCCTAATTTTTTCCCTTTTTCTTGACTGTGGCCCTCACCTATAATCCCTTCTCCATCTGTCGAAGAAATATTTCGTGCAGGGCCGATTTAATGAGGGCCGACGCTTTGAACATTACCATCCACCATCATTTCAGTAATTTCGTTTCTTACTTCCACCTCATTGTACTCTTTTGAGGGTGTGCCTGATGTAGTGGGTATCCCTCCTAGTTTCCTTAATCTTTTGAAACCACTAACAGATGATTTAGTGGTTTTTGCTTTCCTCTTGGCGGGTGTTTGCACATCTGCATCTTTTCTTTGCCCTCTCCTTTCAGTCGAGTGTCCTTCGTTTGCTCAAAACTCTTTGCAGCAGTGGCTTTTCTTCTGGGGGCCTCTTTAGCCAATCTCTCAGATTTTCTTTGTGGTACGGTTGCCTTTTCTGCTTTTGAAGCATCCGCTGCTGCTCTTTCCGCCATGGAAGTGGCTCTTGTCTTCCTCTTCTCCATTGTTGGAGACATGGACACCTTCTTCGTCCGTGTCTCACCGAGCGAAATTTTTCGAGAATGAGGTGATGGGGTAGAAGTCTTTTTGCCTCTGATCATGGCTTGTACTTGAGCAAGCGGAATTTCCTCAGAAGGATCAATAGACTTCTCTGAATCAGAACTTTTTTCTTCGTCACTGTTTCCCTGAGCGTCCTTATCAACAACCTTCGCTCGGCCCATCATAGCCTTATCCTTGAAATCAAGGTAAGGCCTCAACTTCTGTTTCAGTGAAGTCTTTCAGGGCATTTCTCAAATACCTCTCATACAGAACATCATTTTGACCTACTCTGTCGCTGCCTGGGACATAGATATGCAAACTCTTTGTTGATGATTGTTCTGGTGGAATTGTCCTGCATGCCCTGTACTATCACAGTTTTCCTTGAATGGAAAAGGTAAATTTGATCATTGCCAAATGGCTTGGATACCCTATGAGGTTTATAAACAGTAATGCTTTCTTTTCATCAATGGAAGTCTTTCCAAAAGTCCCTCTTCCCATGTCCTTCTGAGGAACTCCGAAGATGTGTGATGGAGTAACCATTCTCAAGTACTTTAAACATCTTCTACTCAGATGACCATTGTGATACATAGACTCCATGCCTCCCTCCTTGAAGAACGGCTCACCGGCGAAAATCTTTTTGCTATATGGCCTACATTCAATATATTCTTTACTGTTGATGATCTTGAAATACCAACCTGTGCTCTTTTGAGGCCCTTTCACATCACCATATCTTTCGCCTCTCAATATCCCTTCTCCAGAGTTGGGGGCTGGAGCCAATGGAGGAAAACGTTCATAAGCCCAAAGGGTCAGTAACCAGAAGGGTCCATATAGATTGAAACTCATGCCGTGCTGATTGCGGCTGATGTTGGCATTTCTTTCTCTAAGTTATAGAGCATATTCATAGAGCCCTAAATACAATTGGGCCACAGCAGTACTTGCCCAGCAGATGCGCCGTCCATTCATTAAGCGAGCAAGAGTTATGAAGGGAATTGCAGAATAATATCCATTCCCAGGGGAAGAAGAAGAATAGTAGTTCCTCCCGTTCCCCTTCTCTTGAAAACTCTGTCAAATTTCGTAGAAGTGGGTGTGCCCCCCCTCATTCATCTACAGATAACAGCCCGTTGGCGCAGGGAATGGGCGCCCCCCTGGTACTACTAAAGTGACTTTCGCAGCGAGGCTGAGCTCTCAACATAGATTTACGATTTGTTCCATAGGAGAGGGGGAGAAGCGAGCTTCAGCACTTGGATGACTTTGCTGCGGAATAGCAAGAACCGCTTCATTGACAAATCGAGCATAGTTGTAGGGAAAGGGATTCACAAGGGCTCGATCGAAATCATCTAGATAGAAATTAAATAGCACTAATGTAAGAAGGCCTACGGGTGGAATACCGGATTCAGTTGACCAATCTCTTTTTTAATCATCAAGAATAGAAAGACTCAAGAAAGACGGAATCAAATTATAAATGAGAGGATCCGGCAAGGAAGGTTCCAATTTCGATAGAAGACGATCTCGAGCTATTGTATGTAAGCTTTGATTGAAATCAACGTATAACAACATCTTGACAGAACCTATATTTTTTATTTATTTGATGAATTCCTCTTTTCCCTTGCCTCTTTGAAAAGCAAATGAATTTCTCAAAAATAGAGCGGAGGAGTCAAAAGTCATACTGAGAATGCGTGAGAGCGCCAAGAAAATAAGATCATCCTTCGCTGAAGGAATGCAAGCAAAAGCAAGTTCGGGAATCTCTGGAGCATATGCACCCTGCCAGAACTTATTATTTTCAGATTCCTTAGGAAGGGCAACCAGGCGCAAGGAAAATATTTAGTTGAGCCCGATCGCACTGCCCTTGTGATTTGACTGACTTCAGCATTGCTCAAGTTGGCGTATTCTGCTCGAAAGGTCTGGAATACTCTCTCTATTTCTAACAGAAAACGATCTAAAGAGCAAAGAGACGAAAAAGAATGAGTCAAATTATAAATATTATAACGATAAAAACACTTTTTAGAAGAAAGAACTAGCATGTCAAAACACAACCTTTATCTTTTAGCAACTTAACAGGGAGGGGACCCACCCCTATGGGTGCGGCTTGCTCAGCGAGAGAGGGGTCCTGATAAACTAAAAAAGAAAGAAGAGAACGTGTAATTAGAATTCGTCTTTTGTAACTCTGACGGAGTAAGATAGACTTCTTCCAGCTAACCCTTGATCGCGAGAACCGCAGGATGGGCAGGTCAACCTGGCAAAGCGAGATTCTTCTGTCCAGCGGGACCACCCCGGTTTCATTTTCGGACCTTGCAGCAGTTTGCTTGTCCATCTTGTTAAACTTGCATTAAATTAAGTAATCACGGATGTATGTTCCTACTGAGGGTGGTCGTAGATCAGCTGGAACCAGGTCCACACATAATCCGGAGGACAATCTTATCTAACCTTGAGACCACACCTTTTTTGGATTCCATCTTCCTCAGGTGCTTGTCTCCCCTGGCATGGCAGTTTTAATAAGCAGTGAGCTGATATTCGTCAAAGTACAAACATGACTAAGGTGATAGCATCTGTTAAAAATGTGATAGACTACCTGTGTCATGTCGCGCGTTGATTTGAAGAAATCCCCATCATCACACATGGGCCAGCCCAGAGAGAAGCAATCAGCCGACCGGAACAATACCAACTACCATCTCTCCTCTCTCTCGCTGCGGTTATAAAATAGTTCTCGTTTCTGTAACCGCGTCTCCTAAAGCGAGACTTATTAGAATCATTCCTACAAAAACTGCTAAACCAACAGTTCGAGTGCTCGGCTTCAGATCTAAAGGATCATCCACTTTCGGCTCGGTGAAAGCCTCCATTACTCGGTCATGAATGTGGGGTAAGGATGCGGGCAGGGAAATTCCAACTTCCGCAGAGCACATTCTGGACCTGTCGCTTCCTTTATTAGTTTAGCCATGTCAGGGGAGATGCTGTACTTGGTATGGACCAAGAAATCTATAGGAAAAAATTATTCCAAATCCTAACAAGAGGCATGTAAGCAATACAAAGGAATGGTCTCGACAGTAAGATAGCAGGAGCGCGTTGTTGCGTAGTGCTCTTTGCGCGCTCTGAGTGCAACTGCCTACCTTTCTTCTTCTCGAGTGAAGTAGATTACTATTGCTCTGCGCGCTAGGGCCTATAAGACTATGCTTAGTACGCGCTAGCCTCTATGCCTTTGCTTCGCGCTAATGCCCTTTTTTGCGCGGTGTGCTCTGTTCGTTGACGGGACAAGAAACTCAACAAACAGGAGAGTAGGTTCGAAGATCAAAGACTTCGCTCGCCCTTAAGGTGGTCCAGCGCATTCCAAGAGGAAGACGGGGAGGGAGTCAACAAGGGGATTTCGCACCGATCTACAACACTACTGTTCATCGCATTCACACCTCTATTCTTTTTTATTTATGCAATAATAATCCTTATCATTTTCGTGACGAGTGAATTGAGCCTTTCATCTCCTCAACCAGCTCAATTAGGGCGATATCTACCCGTGAAAGACGTTGCATAGGACTAGGCAAAACCACCTTTTTAAGGCAAAATAAACTCGAAAAAAAAGACCACCTCAATAGGAACTTGATTCTTTGAAGTTGAGTTAGCAAACTGACGTCGTAACGAGCGGTTCAAAGGCTGGATCGGTCCACTGAACACCAACAAAATCGAAAGCTTAATCTAGCGACACACGAAAGTCAGAACGAGATTCGGCAAGAGGTTTTTATTCCTTCCTTTCATAGGTTGGAGCAAACCCAGCATTTACATATGAGATTTCCTTTGGTTGCTTGCTCCAACTGGACAAGCCATACTTCACACCGACCCAATCAAAAAGAAGCGAAATCCGAACCTTCATTTCTATACTCGGTTCGAAGCAGGTGGTTTATCCCACTTTATTTGGGCAAGGTCTCAGATCTACTAAGATCTAGCGGGGGAACAGCTTCATCAATCAGACTCGGACGCGGAGGGATTGGGATCTACCTAATCTTATGCTTACTTACCCCACCCCACCTGGTGGAACTAAACAAAAAACTACAACCTACGCTTTGGGAGCACTACCTTAGAAAAGAAGCAAGGTGCGTTTCGCCATTTCCATAAAAGGAAGAAAAAGAAGCCCCCGCTGAAGAAAAGGAAAGTGATGCAGCTTACCCAGAAATGGTAAAGTACTCATAAAACATTAAAGCTTTTTTTCAAGTGTTGGAAGGTTTGGAACCCAGAGTGTGAAAGCACTCGGGAGAAGGGAATCGACAACAGGATATGTAATTCCCTTTCTTTGGTTTGGTAAGAAGCTTCCTCAAGGATCGGAGGTTTGTGGTACGGTCAGTTCACTCGAATCCACTGACTTCATGCACGGGGACTCGACCATCAATCCTTTCTTCTTGTGATGAGCTTGACTGGCGCGCCCTAAGGCCGTCTGTTTTTCTAAGTTGAGTACTCAGTGGAAGGGCATAGCGATTCCTCACCGACGTAAGTGGACACACCACATATTGACCAGTTCGTGCCTACAAAGCGAACACTCCTCTGAATGAAAGTTCTGAGAGGTGACAGAATGATTTGATGAACCGGTTCGGGGGAAGGAATCAAACGAGAAAACTAGCCATACCTAAATAAGCCGGCTGATGATGTTGTTACCGGAAGGGGTTTAGAGGTAGTTTCCAAACCGGAGGGCTTGAGAATCGATCTTTCTAGATTAGAATGAAGATTTAGTTGGCGTGAAGTCTGTTTTTTCTCTTTCTGTTTGAACATAACTCGACCTGGGCTACTTAGCTTAAACCACCCACCGACCTCTTTCACCCTTAGGTTAGGACCAAGAGCTCTTCGCGGTAGAGCTTTGCCTTGCTTTCTTGGTCGCTTCGGTGCTATATTGGTTATGCCCTTATATAGCCCTGTGCGTTAGCACAGTGCTTCTTTCTACAACGTCATATTTGGAATCAAAACCAAAAACCTCCTTCCCAAGATCTTCAGCCTCTGTTTAATCTGTGTCGGTTTATTCTCCATTAGCATATGCTTCATCTGCTTCTGGTTATAAACCAACTAAACCTAGCTTCACCTAATTCTTATGCGTATGCGTTCGCTCTAGCTATGTATCACTTATCCTTTTCTGCTAGACGACCTGTATCGGCGGATTCAAAGTCCATATCCTTTTGTTCGCTGCTTCATTGCTAGCTGAAAAGCTATCTATTGCTTTTTTTGAAGCGGACGATTCGATTCCGCCTCATCAGTGTCAGCCTCTGTTGTCGAATCGGTTCTAGAAAAACCCCCTCCTTCCCTGGTTGGTTTATAAACTACCCTTGCGTATTCAGATTCATATGCTTATGCCTCTTCGTATGCGTCTACCGATGCGTCTTATGATGTGGAGGAATCGGGATATGTTGGATCGGGAGAAACCAGAGAGGATGGTTATGGTTCGGTAAAAACAAGATGATATGTTGGTTCAGGAAAACCTGGAGATGTTCGTTCGGCTTAGGATTCTTCAGATGTAAGTAAATGCTGAGGCGGAGGCTTCCCTTTCATATGCGTTGGCAGGCCGAACCTTTTTTTAGTTGTATGACCAACCTAGACCACCAGGCGCTGTAAGCGAAACAATCTCAAACGAGATTGAAGACAGAGATTCGAGCATTAGGCAACGCAAGTTCGAGGAAATGAAAAAGAACTTCCTTAGCCTTTCCGCAGGGTCAAAGATAACTACTTTATATTGTTTGGGCATACTTAGCGCTTAGATCGAAGAAGGGATGCCCATCCCCAATGGGAGTAGTAAGTACTACCTTAGAGACGCAAAACATAGGTTGGACTGGCCTTAATCAGCCTTTCCTCTCACCACATGCGGAAGGAAGCAAACCCTGTTTTTATGTACGACATTCCTTTAGTTTAGTTGCATGTTCACCCTAAGCAAGACTTTCTAATCGAATGCAACAATCAACAAATCTACATTTTATAATCAAGAAATGAAATCGAATTCAATCAACAAATTCAATGATGACAATTGTGCAATGAATAACGAAATCTACATTTTGTAATCAAGAAATTCCATGATGAATTGTTATGTGCGTGCCCTCTTGGTTGAGCGCTTCGCTTCGGCCCGAAACGTGTGCTGTCTACTCGTCTACGAAAGGGTGGTCGCAGATCAGGCTGAGCCTCCTCATTTGTGCCCGGCCCTCTCCTAAAGCAGGTTAGTAGACTGCCAATGTGCGATCGATGTGTGGCGATCGATGTCATCTGCCGATAATTGCGATATACAGAGCTTGCTTCCGCTAGGGCTAGGCAATCGGACTATTCCACTACTACTGGGACTATTCTATTCCACTATTGATTGTTGTCCACTATTGATTGACTGACTGATACAAGGGACTATTCCTCCACTACCGACTGACCAGTAGTTGAGAGGATAGCAGGGAATGGTTAAGGAAAGGAAAGAGTAAATGAAGTAGGGGCCAGCCTAAAGGGCTATTCCTAGGGGCTATTCCTGATCAGAAAACAGGTTATCTCAGGGAGCCGCCGGTCAGCGCTTGAAAGCCGTAGTGCGCTAGCGTGCACTTCCGTTTTCTCGCTTGTTGGCTTCGCCGTATCTTGCTGCTCTCAACCCTTCCTTTTCATCCTAAACGCTTACAGCGCCTCAAGAAAAGATGAAGAAGAAGAGAGTTCGATTGAGAATTCATCTGGCTCGATCCAAGTTCATTCGAACTGATCCCATAGAAACTCGGTCTTTTACTGCAAAGCGGCGTCTGAATCTAGGCGCACCTATGGAAGAAGAAAACGCCCTCGTAGAGATGTGCAAGTAAACTCGCAAGAATCCCAGGCAAGCCCCACAGGGACACCCTCTTCAGCTGACTTCGAAGCATTGAAAAAGCAAATGGCAGAACTCCAGCAGATGATGCAGCGCATGCTTTCCATGCCTCATGCAACTGCAACAATTCAAGTCCAAGGCGTTCAACCGGCCCCATGGCTTCATCCACCAGTGGTACCATGCCACCCAGCACGTTGCCCCACAATGGCCCAAGTCCTGCAGCTGTGGGATCAACTACATCTCCCCTACTCCTACTGAAGGAGCAAGATCAACAAGCTAGGGCAACAGAGCCCGATTCCCTGCTTCAAAACGAGCTGAAAAACTACAGTGTGTACGTTAGCACAATCACCCTACAACAACTCTAAAGTCCGCTTTTAGCTCAATTTAGAGGCCTTGTAGCTCATTTCCTTTGATGTTGAACTATGACTAAAGTGAGTTAAACGACTGAAGGAAGGAACGAAGTGACTGACTGAACTAAATACATTGATTGGATCTTACTTAACCTAAGTAGATACGATTGTTTTGTTGTCATGTCCGAGGTTTACAGACCCCTCCCCATAGACTATCCGCTCGATCTAAAACAGTGAGTGTTAGGAGCGAGGGCCGGCTGCCTTCTCTGCTCACCACCCTCTTCCATATAGCTCAGCTTGAAACTTTACATATTTTGAATTCCGGATTGAACCGGATTTCAAGTTGCATCAAGTCCAGTGAGCTACACGGACTGGAAGAGGTATGGAGCCGCGTCGTTAGTATAGCCATGGCAGGCCAGAGGTACTTATTCCGGTATCGATAGGTCGCTGGAAAACTCGACAGGAACGGGTTGCTTACTCGTTAGGCCGCTGGAAAAACCTGACTTGGCAGATCACTTCCCAGGCTGGCATCGATGTGCCAGTGGCTCTTGTGTGCCTCATTTCTGCTCGGATGAAGTACCTAAGAGGGCAAGTTCCGTTTCACAGCGAATCACTTCCAGGCTGGCATGCCTTCAATCTCTCTTGCCAGTGGCCCTTGTGTGCCTCACTTATGCATGGGTGACATTTCCTATCGGTCGGACTTTTCTCTCTGGCCGCGGGGTTTCGTTCTCGTGGTTGGCTCGCCAATTGAAATTGCCTTGGGTCACCCTGGTCATTAGCCTATCTTGTCTCCGATGGTCCCATCTTTCCTATCAGGTAGCAATCCCACCTGCCATTAAGCCTGACCTGACCGGCTCGTATACCTTTTTCTTTTTAGTCGTTATTGAGTCTTATAGGATACTTCTTATAAAAACTATAGCCTTCTAAGGCTAAGAGAAAGAAAAGATGGCGCACGGCGCGTCAGGATAAGGCTTTTGAATCAATAGTTGTGTCCGCTTCGCTCTCAAACTGTCCTTCAGGTGCAGGTGTAGTACCAACAAAGTCAAGTTCAAGCTCCGGGTCGGATTTGACAGCGGACTTGATGCTGAGGCACAAGAACCTTCTTTATGGAGGAGAGGAAGATCGACTGACTATAATATTTTTATTGAGAAACTTCTCGATTCGGAGAATGCCTTTGCGAGTGCTTGGAACTTGCATCATCGCCTGGAATTCTCCGAATCGACAACCTTTCCAAGGAGGAAAAAAAACCTTTGCTTGCGCGTGGAGAGAAGAGTCCGATATCCACTGGTCGAGGAAGAAAGCTGGGATTCTTGCCTTCCTACCCGGAATGGACTGTTTTGACTACTTTGACCCCCGCCACGGGACAAGTCGGTTTCCTTGGTCATTCAAGCTCTTCTTTTCGTCTTCCTTTTCAGTATGGGAGGAAGATTGGGGCGACATCGTGAGACAAAAAAATAAGTTTTTTTTTGAAGCGTTGATCGACCAAAGTTCGCCTTTCCACTGACTGACTCGTCGGACTGCCCTTTCTGACCCTACCGTTCGTCTCGTTCACTCATTGGGAAAGGAAAGGGAAGACGCAAGTCTTGCTCGAAAGCATCATCGGATGCAGTCTAAGAATCCTTTGTTTTTGGGCTTCGATCATCTATGGGCTACCGACTGCCTTCACTTACTGCTGAGGGGAGTTTGTGCCTAACTTTCCTCCTACTCTTCCCGCTCGGCTAATAGAACCTTCTTCAAAAAGGTATGAGGGCTCTATCGAGCGCCTGCCTACTGGTCCGCTTGGACATCTTGTTCCAACCACTATGTAACAAAACCCCTCATTTCGGTCTTCAAATTGTGACGAAAGCTGTTGACGGCTCAACAAGGAAGAGAGAACGAGAGCTAGCTCGTCTGAAGAGAGGTAAGCAGCGGCCAGCTTGTTGTAGTCCTATAGTTCAACCAACGCTGTGGAAGGTTCTTTCTAAGCAGCGTAAGAAAAAGCAGTAGTCAAGGTTACGAAGTAAGGTAAGCTGGCCAAGTCAAACTAAGCAGGAAGGCGGAATGCTTTTGAACTCTAAACCAGATTTGTCAAAGTAGCCGACGAGTTGATGGGTTTGAGAGGCTCCGGAGGAGCTGCGAAGGAAGGACAATTAGAGCTCAGTCCCGGTTCGCTTGATGACGGCGAACTACTCTATTCGGAAGCGGGGGACTGAGGTCGACTCCGATCGAGAGGAAAGCCTGTGTGACCATTGACTGTGAAAAAGGCAAAGAGTCTTTCGCGTGGAAAGGAAGATTTTGAAAGGAAGGGGACCTCGTGTGAGGAGAAAGCCCATGGAAAGATAGGAGAGGAGGAGAAGCATTGAAGCGTCGCCCCAAGCCCTATTTTCCAGCAATGACCGGTCAAGGTCAATCAAAGCGGGGATTGACAGATGATTCTCAGCATAGAAGAGATCAACACAAGTCTGATCACCATCTATAGAAGGATTGAACGGCGGATTGATCATCGACTCAAGCACGTATTGCCAGCTTCAAATTACAACATGTCTCCCGAAAGGTCAAAAAAGAGCGCCTCCCTCCACACTAAACCGAGAAACCGGACCCTTGGAGCTGAACCAACAAAGCATTCCATTGAACGAAGCCCACTTCCCTCCGTCAGAGCTACTTTCGGGGGAGAACTCTTGCTCCCTGGCTCCTTGAAACCAAAAGACGAGACAGAAGATGCATAAGAAGCAGAGTAAACTATAGATGCAGAGTGAGCCTCTATCCTATGTGACGGAGTAGAGAAGAGAGCACCTTCAACCGACAACTTCGTTGCCTGCTCTTCCTGCTCGGCCAAGATGTGTTAAACGGAACCTTCTTCATAAATGTCTGTAAAGGTGGATAATGTTACTACTGGTCTGCTGCTTTGACTCTTTCTTTTTCCACCTACTGTGACGAAAGAAAGCAAAGAAACTCAGCTTCTTGCAGGTCCCAATAAGCGGGTAACTGAGGTCTACTCGTCAAGTAAAGCCTCACTTTTTTCAACGAAGGCCAGAGCCGATTCAATCAATGCGACTTCGGCCCACCAGTCGAAAAGGAAGGAATATTCTTTGGCGGGCAAGGAAGGAAGAGGCAGGATATGTCGTCAGTGTAGAAAGAGAATCTTCTCATTCAAAAAATGCCCTTTTTTTAGCCCACTTTCTTTTTACGTAGCCAACTAGTTGGTGTACTCTCCCTCGACGCTGACCCGATAGAAGCCAAGACATAGTCTCGATCTTTTTCTTTCCTAGCATTATTGTCAACCATTTGATCCTAGTCGTCTTGCGTGGAAGGAGCCAGATGACGGAGACTTTACTCGACGTCTTGACCCATCCATAGTCTGCTAATCTAATCCCAACGTCTTTGATCCTGACAAGCTTGGATAGGACTATATCTCTGTCTTTTGTTTGTGTAACAACACTGAATGTACAGTTCCTTTGTTCTTCTGGCTATGGTTCTTTCTCTTCTTACTTGTTTTTTTTAATTTGGTCCGGCCTTTTTCAACCTCTTCTTCAGGTGTAGTATCTGAATACGAGCCTTGTTCAACTGTGCCCACAGACCCGTAAGCCCTCGAGGCAAGGCGAAAAGGAAGAGATGCTCTGGCTTTCTTTGGTCTTGAACTCGCTCCCCGCTCGAGAATGAATGTTGGAAATTCTTCGATGACATGTTCCTTTGAGTGCACTATTCCTTAGCTGTGCCTGTTTGGTACCGAGCTCTTTGAGGGCCTTTCTTTATCCGAAAACGCTAAAAGGTAGTGAGTGGAGTTAGGCACAAAGCGATCCTCAGCAGCCGAAAGAAGCCTTGTTCGGTCTCCTGTTGAAGTGGTGACTCACCTGCAACATAAGTTTTGCAAACCTAGGTGAATTCCACTTTCCACTGGACGAAGGCAAAAAGAAAGAGATAGAATACGACGGTTTTTCAGGCGTATAGAGAATGACACGATCATCTAGCCTTGGTCCTCTCATCATCCGATTCCCGAAAGGCGGAACTGAAGAACGCACTGTTTGGGACTGGGCACGACCCCTCTTCTTTCTTTAGACTATCGTTTTTTTGTTTTCCGGATGTGGATTGAGCATTTTGTTGAATCTTGTTTTCGCGCTTGTGAACATTATAATAAAAACCCGGACAACTGGATGCGAATCTTGCTCTACCACCCCTTTCTTTAAAAAGAAAGAACTCTAGTGAATGGCTAAGAGGAAGTGCCTCTGGTATTTCAGTTTCGACATGGCCTTGATCTTCTGGTGAAGTGGCAGTAAGGTGAGCCTTATCCAATCCCTTTTCCAACCAAAGATACTGAGTCTGACCGAGGAAATGAATATTGTCTTGGCTGTCTAGCTATGACTAAAAAACCTACTTGTGACAACTCGACACTGGAAGCTTTGATGAGACTCTTTTTGCCAGCACACGACCATAAGCTGTCTTTGCTTATTTCCGTTCTTGGCTACCCTCGAATGGCTTGGTACGCGCTTCCCGGCCCCTCACTCAGTCTTGGATGCCGATCAGTGGCCTATTTACCGAATCATGATTCTTTTTAGTCCTATTGTTGCAAACGAATAAGACGGTGCTGATTCCGATGTATTATCTTTCTATGACATTGAGTCTACCTTTTCTTTTTTCTTGTACATGACCTCTTGTACAGTCTTTTTTCAGGCATTCAAACTATCATGAAGATTGAAATCCTGGCGATTATACCAAACCGTTCTTCCAGCGAAGTGGTGTAATTAGAGCCTTCTTCCTCTGTTCCAATCTTCTATCTCGAGAAGCGAGCGAGCGTGTCTAGGTAGGGGAATCCGGATAGCGCGTTATAGTCTTGACCCGAATGCGTTCTCTAATTTCTGACCTTTCGTCCCGGGCTCTGTCCCGTACGGTATACATACTTTCGTTTATCGAATCCCTGTTAAGGTTTTCTATGTCCCCAGACATTGATTGCTACACGGAATGTAGGATCAACTCCTACAGTCGAGAGAGGAACGAACTGAACCAAGACTCGAAGACAGAAAACGAGAGTGAAGGTCCTTTTTCTCGTTGACTGGCCCTTGTTGCACTTACTTCATCCTTCTGTTCACTCTTGCTGAAGTATTTTTACCGCCCGCTTCTTCCCTTTCGGGTCTGATTGAACTGAACTACGCGGGACCAACTGCTCGGTTGGGATTCGTTCCGGTTGGTGTTCAGTCATAAGCCTTTCTCTTTGGGTTTTAACCTGTCAGGCCTCGTTCACTCCTTTCTGACTCATTTCGGTTCCACAACTTTCACACCACGCCCTTGTTCCTCCCGCTATGGCTTGTCTAGCCGCCCCCCTCCGAAGGGACTATCCTTTTAGACTCGTGCGTTTTGCAGAGCGAATAAGATGTGATTCTCAGTCGAAATGTCTTTGTCTGAATCTAGTTTTCAGTCGATATAGCCTTGTCTAAAATTGCATTGATGAGTTGGAGTAATGCTTGTTGCGTCTCAGTCTTCTTCACGCTTCAAGCGGCCCTATGTCATGGCTTCCACAAGGTCCATGGGGCTGGTTAAGGCACAGCTTTTATGATTCTATTTCCGACTGGTCTTGACAGAGCCTGAATGCAAGAGTCCGTTATGTGACCGCAAAGCTTAAGCGCTTTAGCTTTCGCACTTGACTTTTCAAACCAAGCTAAGCTAATAAGCAAGCAAGGCAAAGCAAACAAAGCAAGAGAGCTGATCGTAGAGCACTCTCTCCCGGTGGTCGAGCTGATCTACGAGCACCCTTGATCCGGGAAGGAAGGGAATTCTTTCTTTTCAAAAGAGGGATGGCGGGTGGGTATAGAACCAGAATAGGAGCAGAGGAAGGGCTGAGATTGAAATGGAATTTGAGATTGAAATGCCACTAAGGGCTGGAATGGATTTTGAAAGAAGGTACCGCGATCTAAGCGCTAGGTATGTGCCTAGTCTATTCCCAAGTTGCTTCTCTACATTTAGTACTCCCAAGGGCGGTGGCTGGGGCAGGTTAAAGTATGCTCACCGATCCCCCCCCAGATGCAGTCGTCGTTGCGTCTTTGACTGGTTCGTACTTACTTGCGGAGCGAACAAAAGCGCGCTTTGGAGAGATGCCCTGTCTCTGAGGTCTTGCTATTCGGTTGGGGTATAATAATCAAGCTTAAGGCTTAGTGGCTTTCGAATGAGATCCTGCGGTTACTGCCTGCCAGAGGGGCTATAGGACAGAAAAAGGCTACCCTCCTGAGTCAAAGGGGGAGTTTTTGAACCTTTAGTGCAGCGAGGGCGCTCGAGTTCTTGAGACCGGGGAGGGGCACCCCCGGGCATTGATTAAGTGAGAGAGGAATGCTTGAGACCAGGTAGGTGTAGGAAGTCAGGCCCTGGAAGGGTTTGGAGGCCGAAGACGGCTGAGAAAGAAAATAGCTTTTCAATATGTGGAAATACACTTCGGAATGGAACCTATTTTGTTTGAATGAACTTTCGGACTTCTTTCAATCGGGAACCTATCTTGCACCTTCGGAATAGACTGGACGCGGTAGATCCTCCGAACCTCCCTTTTCTCGCAGCCCAACACGACTTTGACTTAATTGTCTCTTTGAACTCCTTCCGTACCTGTTCAGCCGTGAACCACTTGGCTTCTGTGGCGAGAACATTTCCCACCCCACTCTGTAGAGAGAGCTTAGTCCCTCTTCTTCGGGCTCTCTTTAGTTTGGCCGGTCTTCGGTTAACACCGGCTGTCGATCAGGAATGAGGTCGTCGATCTCCAACTCAACCTCAGGTTCAGCCGCCTCATCCAACATGGAGGGCTCTTTCAATCTCAGCTGATCAACATTGAAGACGGGGTGGCGGGCAGTTCTAGTTTGAACGCATTCTCCCCGACCTTCTCTTGCAGAGTGAATGGTCCCGCAATGGTTTAAGCTTGCGGTTGGTACCCTTTAACCCTTACTTAGGCAACTTTAACCACACTCGATCTCCCACCTGGAACTTATGATCGGTTCCGTGTCGGTCGTGCCTTTGCTTCTGTTGCCTCTGCGTTTTCTCCAGAGTATCAGCAACCTGCCGGTGGTACCGCCGTTCTCCAGGAAACTAACGGCTCGCAGCTGTTCAGCCGCTTCTGACGGAGATGTGCCGCTGACTGGGTTCAGGACACAACCATCGTCCGAACCGTCTGCTACCAAGTCCATGGGGGCCTTTGGTTGGAACCCATAACAAACTGAAAAAGCACTTCTGCCGGTCGACGAATGCGTGCTCCGGTTGTAGCAGTGTTGAATGAACGGCAGGGACTCATCCCAGACCGGGTAACTTTAAAGGTGGTCCCGATGTGTTATTCTCTTCCTTTGAACCGACGGTTCTATTGGTGACCCATTCAAAATAAGCTGGCCGCTTTGACTTTGATTAGCCAATAGAGTGCGGGGTAAAAAAAACCTCTTCATTTGCTCCCGTTAACGACCACAAAGGCATACATAGAAGGCAGATGAGAGAAACCGCTCGATGAACGATGATTGAAGATGGCAGTCCGTAGTAGACCACTACATTTTGGAAGCAGAATTCGGCCAGCGCATCGACCTGAACTTACTGAATCCGGAAGGTCGACTACGACAAAAACGTAGTTATTCCCCCTCCGGCAATCGTCCTACGAAATCTATGGTTATTTTTCCCATGGCCTGGAAGGTATTGGGCTGATAAAGCCCCAACTTCCTGTTGGACGGCTTCGACGTGCTGCATAGAGCACACACAACCCATCACCGTTGGACATCTGCTTCTATCCTGGGCCAATAAGAATGCCTTTCCAGGTGAGCCAGAGTTTGATCCACTCAAAAGTGTAATCCAACTCTGGCGTCATGAAGGACCGCGAGACGCCTTTCTTTGCCCGACATACTCTGCCGTCTTTGTAGAGTAAGTCGTCTAGCCGGCTGTAGCCATCTGCCGTCTGCAGTCGGGCCGTCTTCTCCCAGACGCCTTTTGACGTCCCTCCGAGTACTCCGCCGTAAAGTCCCCGAAGTCCAATAAAGTGGTAGAAACAGCAGTTGCGGCAACTACTGGGGGTCTGGACAGAAAATCTGCAACCGTCGTTGGCCCTTCTTTTCTTGTACTTGATCACCAACTCGAACCGTTGCAGGAACTGAAACTCACTTCATATGACGCGCCTCCTGAAGCTTGGACTGCATCTGTAGATACTGAAGGGGCTTGTGATCAGAGTGGCCTATTCGTAAAGCGTCTCCTTCCCGAGCAAATAGTGCCTCCAGTGTTTCACAGCCAGCACTATCGTGTACATCTCCTTCTCGTACGTGGGATAGTTTAAGACGGCTGTATTGAACGTCTCACTTTGGTACGCGACCACTCGGCCGTCTTGCCATAAAACGGCTCCAAAAGCATGAGTCAAAGCGTCCGTCTCGATTCGATTTCGAACGGCTTCTGAACGTCTGGCATGGCCAGAACCGGTGCTTCCCCTACTCTCGTCAGCTTCCAAGCCTCTCAACACCCTGTTTTGTTTAATGAGAAAAAGCGATCAAAGGAGTGTGTTCGGAGAATGAGCCTCGGGGATTGGGTATCAATTATCGGTTTCACTGCTCCATGGAGGTGGGCACCAGACCCGCCGTAATCTCCTGTTATTCCCTGGGTTGTTGGATCAGCACTGGCCCCAATTTATGCTATTATTGCATCGAAGGCTATGTTAGGTGCATCTCGAACAAGATGATCCAATTCCCCGGCTTTGACGAGGTATTCAATCAGTCCCGCATTCATCTCTTATCCGTCCGAGTGAAATGGGTTCATTCCGTCTAGCGCAAGAAGCACCAGCTGCAGATCAATCCGATAGCATATCTATACCTAGGAGCAGCACTGGCTAAGGATCCGCACCTGTAAGCGGAGCCGAGCAGGGCTGGGCCCCTACTAGTAAAGGGAAAACGGAAGTCATTCAGTTTACTGAAAAAAGAAGTCTCTCATAATCTCGTATTTTATACTAATCACAGTGGCTATCTTTCTTCAAGTGAGAGATCGGATCGAGAAACCATCCCCCAAAGGGTGCTGCTTCGGTCACCGGTGGTGTTCCAAACCGGCACTAGCTCTATAAGTCTTCAAAACAACCCACTGGATTTTCTTCTTCGTAAGGGGAGGAAGATGAGGCTAAACAGCTATATTGGACTTTCGATTTTGCGTTGTTATTTTCACGAGGTTGTAAATAATCCAATGTTCAGTGAGATGACTTTACTACTGACTGAATCGCTTGAATTAGTGGAAGGAAACGAGGCTTCTGGCCCGGCTGGTCCCACTGGAGAGGAGAGTTTTGACTGCGAAAGAGGCAGGGGCGCGTCTGGTGGTATCGTATATAAGATCACGGCTGCATTTAGGGAGCCCGAAGGGCTTCTTCAACAAGCCGGTAGTGATCTCACTTTCGAAAGAGAGTCTCGACGTGGCGGTGTACACGTAGCTCCATAGCGGAGCGGCTACCGGGCGACCGACCTATCGGACCTGGTAAAAAAGCAAGTGAAAGAAGGACCAACGACGATCCTATCCTAAAGGAGAAGGAGGAGGAGGAGGTGGGCTAAAAGCGCCTGGTTCGAATGATTACGAGATACACAATGAGACAAAGCCTACAGGGGAGAGCACTTAGACAATTCACTTTTTTTACAGGGAAGTCTGCTGGGAGGAATTCCTCAGGGCGTATTACGGTTTTTCACCGAGGGGGTGGATCGAAGCGATTGCAGCGAAGAATTGATCTGAAACGAAGCACTTCGTCTATGGGCATTGTAGAAAGGATAGAATATGACCCTAATCGTTCTTCTCGGATCGCTCCAGTACGATGGATCGAGGGGGTGCAGCTACGCCGCCAGAGGAAATGCAACACGATAGAAGAGTTCGCTCCGCCGCGTAAGATCCTCGAACCTACCACGACCACCATCCGCGGCCTATTTTCGTTCTCTTCCCTGCCCGGGAAGGTGGATCAAAGAAAGGTAGCTTGCTTCTCTCCTGGACTGATGGCGGCTTATGTAGTGGTCGGCCTTCCTACCAGAATGCCTCCTTGGTCGAAGAGCCAAGCCAGCGCAGGCAAGGTATATCCTTGCGCGAAGGACGTTTTCTTCTCTGCCCTCTCCTCTCCAAAGGCCAAGGGAGAGACTGCATCCCTTTCCTTCGGTAGCTCTTTTGGTTTCCCAAGGATAGCGGTAGCTGGGGCAAAGCCCGCTTTCTTCGCTCCGCGAATGAGAGAGAAAGTAAGAGGAAAAAACACGTTCTCTCTTTGCGAGGTCCGAAAGTGGAGAACGCATAGCATTCTCTGGGCACATAGGATCAAACGTAAAGCAGCGCTTTCTTGGCAGAGTTTTAGGCGGCAAGAGACTGACGGGCTTGTTGGAGCTGCTGAGCATAACGAATCGAAGCCGAAGACGGATCAAGGTAGCTTGCCTGCCAAGCCGATAGGCGAAGGGCCGAAGGATGGAGCGTGCAAAGTCGATCGTGCACCTGTCGTGTGACCCGTTGGTCCTAAGCAATGTCTTTCGCGAAGCGACCCACAACTGCACAGCTCTCCTTTATGTTAGGGGGGCACTCAAATGGAACTTCGATCGGATGCGGGTATCCAATCCCGCCGCTGAGATGTCAAGCGGATTCCTGGGCCTTGACGAAGGGCCGGCCACCTTTTACGTTAGTTGAGCAAAAGGCCCGGGGCATAGCAGGATGAACCAATGTGAATGAGTGTAAGCTTCGTTGCCCGAACACGATTGGTGCTGACCACACTAGGTGCTACCGTGGTAGCAAGAGAGGCCAGGCGGTGACAATTGAGAGGTTGTCACTGAGCATTCCTAGTCACACGGGAAGAGAGGTCAAATGGCAAGGCATGGCCATACGCCCGTTTGGCTCCTCGCGGAGTATAGCTCATATCCAAACATCTGATTGGGGAACGGGGCAACGCCCATGAAGCTCCGGCGGAAAGGGAAGGCCTGCCAGGCCGTATGCCCATGGGTGCAGGATTCTTCGAAAAAGCGCGGGCTGACTCGGAGACCTGGGACCTTGGCTTAGCAACGAATGAAGGGAAGCTCTTCGAGCTTTCTCCGCCAGCGGCTTATGTAGTGGTCGGCCAACTAAAGCTCGCGTTGCTTCGCTTCCCTCCCCCCTTACTGAACTAAAGTAGTCGTCGGCCTTCTATAAGCGACTTGTCGAGTCCCATTCAAGCTAGTTGGGGCTTTGCTTCTTGTAGTCGGCCCGTAATGCCTCCCTTCATTTGCTTGCCTCCTTCCAGCCCAGAATGCCTACAGACTAGAAACTAACCGCTAGAAGCTCACCCTTCGGGTGTCGCTTCCAGCGCAGGAGGCCAAGCATTCTGTCAGACGTCCCGGCCTGAGAGCCCCGTTCGCCTTTGGTACTTCAGTATATCTTCAAAAAGAAAAGCGCTACTTCAATGCAGCCTTAACTACAACTACATTACGCAAGCCCCACCGATACCTACCTATAGAGTCAAAGTACCAGTGACGGTGACTTTGACGGTTTATGGATTCAGTAAGCTAAACTCCATCAAACTCCTCAATCAATATCAACAAACAACATGTCGTGACCAGCGAAGAAAACAACAGGGTGGTCTACGATCAGCAGCAAGCAAGAAGCCGGATGCGCTAACGCGCCCCCAGCAAGAAAAGGCCTACCGCTAGATAAACGGGCTAACGCGCCCATGCAACCAAGCAACGGCTGATCGTAGACCACCGTTGCCTTGACTCTGTTAGGGGCGCAGTAGTTTGATTGCTGCGCGTGCTAACGCGTCAAAGCATGCTAACGCACAACGGCGCGAGCGACGTTGCTTCTTTGGTCGTAGATCAGCTAGGGCGCGGAAGCGAGCCTTTGGCTCGCCTTGTTCTGGCGCGCGCCTTACTCAAATAGGGGCGGAAGGACTTTCTTCTTGGTTTAGAGTTGGGCTAAGTAGCGCCTTTACGTCTAAGGGTGCTTGAGCGCCTAGCGGCTTGCTTTTTGGCCGCTTGCGAAGAAAGCCCCTAACCTAGGTTGGGCTAACGCGCGCCCCTACCCTAGACGGTTAGGGGCTTTCTCGCTTGTTGCCTCCGTTTGTGATCTACGACCACCCTCCGTTTGCCCTTTATTAGTAAGGGGCAAGCACTTGGGCGGAGTAAAGCGGATCGTAGAGCACCGTTGCGCTAACGCGCGCGCTGTAGTTTTTCAGCTTGGTTGACTTTGTAATGTAAACTAACTAATAGGCGGCGTTTATTCAAACAAAGGGAACCGTTAATCCTTGGGTAAGTAGTACAGTACGACAATTGTTGTACTATTAAGTAGCTGTACAACAGAATGTCGTTCGCCTTTACTTTTGTATTGAGTAGTACTTAAACTTAAGTAGCTAAGTTTCCAAAGGTGAACAGCCCCCTGTCCTTTATAGTCGTAAAGAGCTTCTCAGAAAAGGAAGGAGGCATTCGAAAGGCCGACCACTATATAATAGGCATTCTGGGGAAGGCCGACGACTACACGGAGAGATCTCTATACCAAGTCATGAGCGATAGCGAAGCCGCCTATAGGCGAAGGGACGAAAGCCCGGCGAAGGTTAGACCTGAGAAAGTACGAAAATAAGTACGCCCACGGAGCGGTGACGAAGTCACTTAGCCGAGCCGAGGCCCACGGAGCGGTTATTGAATAACTTAGTCGAAGAAAGTGAGATTTTGGTTATGAAATAGCTTAGTTGGTTGAAGGTAAGTGAAAGAGTTCAACTAACCTTAGCTGTTCTACAAAGGGGAAAAGCCCACGGAGCGGTTACAGAGTCACTTAGCCGTCTACAAAGGGAAAGGCGTCGGTACGGAGTTGCGTCAGCTGTGGATATAGACTAGGCTAAGGAACGGAGTCAACAACTATGGACCGAGACTACACTAAGGAACAAGGAAGCTTGACTGAGCAAAGAAGTCAAGGAACGAAGCTGCTTCTCTAATAGCCCCGTTGAATAGGAGGGCGAAGGCTTTTTGAAAAAGTCTTTTTTGTCTTGTAAATCAATTTATAAAAAAAATATTTAGAGAGAGGGGGCTTCAAGTTCTTAGGAAGAGCCGTACGAGGCAGCTCACGTACGGTTCGGGAGCCGAGCCCCAGCACAGGGGCTTAGGTCAACACTTATATAATAGCCAGTCATCAATTGGAAGCGGGCAAGATGGTGATGAATTGCGATTGGTCCAAACCTTCGACCAGCGGCTTCTTGCGACCTGCCCAGAATGCCCATACATACCAAGACCTTGTTCACACAGCGAATAAAGGCCGGGTGGAAGGGGGCAATCAGCTGGCTGCTTCTTGGCCACGCCCCCCTGCTTATAGATACGATATACTTGATCTAAATTCTCAAATAGGAAATTGCATACCATTAGCCGATATACGTATAGGAACATGGGTACATGATATTGAATGTAATCCAGGTCAAGGCGCAAAGCTGGCTCGAGCCGCAGGAACTTTTGCAAAAATAATGAAGGAACCAGCACCACAATGTCTTGTGCGGCTACCTTCGGGTGTTGAAAAACTCATTGATTCCCGATGCCGAGCTACTATTGGTATAGTTTCCAATCCCAACCATGGTGCACGTAAGCTTAGAAAAGCTGGACAAAGCCGGTGGTTAGGCAGACGCCCCATTGTTCGTGGTGTTGCAATGAATCCAGTGGATCATCCTCATGGAGGAGGTGAGGGGCGCACGAAAGGAGGTAGACCTTCGGTGTCACCTTGGGGGAAGCCCACCAAAGCTGGATTTCGGGCAGGGGTGGGGAAACGCAGAAATTAGTTCATGCCACGACGATCTATATGGAAGGGCAGTCTTGTTGATGCATTCCTGTTGAGAATGCAGAAGAAAAGAGATCTTCTTTTGAACAGGAAAATTTGGTCACGTAGATCTTCTATTTCGCCGGAATTCGTTGATTGCTCCGTACGAATTTACAATGGAAAAACTCCTGTTCGTTGTAAGATCACTGAAGGAAAGGTTGGTCATAAATTTGGAGAGTTTGCTTCTACACGGAAACGAAGACCTTCGAGAACAAATATTGGACCGGGAAGAAAAAAGGGGAAAAAGTAAAGTCTAAGCGCATATGGCACGAAAAGGAAATCCGATTTCGGTAAGACTTGATCTGAATCGTAGTTCAGATCCAAGTCGGTTCAGTGAGGGCGACCGCGAAAGTCACCGAATGGGTCAGTCTTTTCCTTCAGTTTGTCCCATATTAAAAAAAAAGGCGTGGGAGGACGTTGCAGATGTCCGGGACGGACACGACTTCTTCTAACGCTAGAAGACCACAGGAAGACACCCGGGACCAGAGCATGTCGTGAAAGAAGCACACTGGACGGGCGTGCTTCGACCGTGTCTCCGGGGCGCAGTTGAATGTAGATATCATGAACGCGAGGTGCAGGATACCAGGCCGAGAAACCCGGGCAACCACTCCCCTATGTGCCGATCGCTAGCGCATCCAGGGCCCCGGCGCCCAGCTCAGCTGGAGAGGCCTAGCCTGATCTGAGAAGTGCTAATTCGGTTCGGATAGACTGAATTCAAGAACGCCGCCGCCCCTGGAATCAATAAGAAAACAAGTGCTTCGTTTCAGATCAGTGAATAAACCGAAACGAAAGAAGAGACGTTTCTCGCTCGGCGCCTAAAGCGCACTATGCTCCGCTTCAACAAATGAGAGTTTTCGGTGGAACCGGTGAACCACGCGAGCTGGTTAGATGCGTGGGACAGAGGGCTCGTAGTACCTGCTAGCGCAGCTATGCAGTGGAAGGGAAGGAGCCTAAATCGACCCCCTTCTTTCTTTTTATTCAAAAACACAAAAGCAGTACAAAGAGATTGGACTCTCGGATGAGACTAAGCAGCTACCGACCGTTCCGACGCGCCCCTGACCTATCTTGATGTTGACCGAAAACCCTATCTAAAGTGGAGCCTAGTGTAAGCTGTCAAACAAATCATAGAATGGAAAAATCAGAATAACCACTAGTTGGGATATGGATGGAGTCTCGCTCAGTAAAGAGAGTTGTAGATTCGTAGAACAGGCTGGTTGTAAATCAGCGCGCGCTAGCGCGCTACAACTAAACTAGCAGCCTGCGGAAAAAGGCTAGCGCGCTACAACTAGCACTTTGAAGCCAGCAAACGGTGCACCCTTACTATTCTTAAGTAAATAGAATAGCTCGAAAGCCCCTAACCTGCAAACGGAGGGTGGTCGTAGATCACAAAGAAAAGGTCTTACTATTACTTACTCATAGGGGGGGCGCGCGTTAGCCCTTAAAAGGTTTAGAGTTGGGGCTTTCTTCGCCCTGGTCTCCGACCACCCCTGTAGTTTTCTTCGCTGGAGCGCAGGAGCGCCCTTTTATATAGGGGTAAGGCTTTTTCAGCTTGCTGCATGGATTCTTTAGATCTAAAGAATCCATGCTTCCCCCGGAGCGAGACTCTATCCAGATCTCAAAATGGAAGAACGAGCTAGGCGGCCGGCGGGCAAAGAAAGGGGGCGGGCGGGGCCTTGGCGAGACGTTCTTCTTTCGTTTCGAAGCGTTTTGCCAAGAGAGCGAGGGCGCCCTTCTGGGGTGGGGGCGTTTCCTTTCAAATGACAACTGCCTCTTCCTGCTGCGGGGGCGTTGCACGAAACCAAACCGCCCCCCGCCCGATCAAGTACCAGTTGCTTCGCTGGTAGGCCCACTTAGGTTAGGGGGGCATTGTCCCTCAGTTCTTACCAACCTCCGGTGTGTAATCGACATGTTGCTAGCTGATTATCGGTCGAATAAGAATCATTGATTCCCTCTGCTGTCCATTTCTTATTCATTCAGGGCGCTCGGCCGGTGCTCCTTTCTCAAACCAGAACAACTCTGAACGTTAGGGAAGATAAGGGAAGACCACCTGAGCGAACCGACCGAAGGGACTTGACTTATCCGAACCGAACGTTAGCGGCTTAAGCTAAGCCTATCACGAGCAGCGTCGCTGCTTGATCGGCGGGGAGGAGCATCTCAAAGTATGGGGCAAAGGATCAAGCGCTTTGACTTTGTCCCCCGGGATCCACCACAGGTTGGGTTTGAGAGCCGTGTGATGGGTGACTATCCAGCACGGTTCGGAGAGCACTTTTAGTCTGCGCTGGTGAATGGAAGCCCCCCCTATCAAGCAAGAAAGAAGCGGCTCTTCCCACGGCGGAGTCACCATTGACTCTATTTATTATTATGGTAAATCAGTGTATCAAGATGTCAATCTGAGATCTTATTTCGGTTCGATACGTCCACCTACGAGACTCACCTTTGGCTTTCGTCTCGGTAGGTGTATTATTCTACATTTTCCCAAAAGAACATTCATTCATTTCTTTCTTCCCCGTCGACCACGACGACTGAAACGACGCGACAAATCCAGACCCGGAAAGGAGAAGGGCCGGTGGTGGGCATTTGGGAAAGTCGGGCCGATCGGGTGTCTTCATTCAAGCGACGGTACAGAAGAAGAACGAAACGAAGTGAGAGGCCGGGGGGCAGGGAAAAGAGTCGAGTCGATCAGGCTCGACGACCGGGAGAAGCAAAACGAAATCAGGATTTGGCCGAAAAAGAAGCAACGCTATGGATACCATGACCGATCACCATCGAGAAAGAAGAATCTTTCTAAATCACTTCGGGTCAGCGGGGCCTTCAAGCATCCGAAATACGCCGGGGTTGTAAATGACATAGCGTTCCTGATAGAAAATGACGACTCCTCCAGAAAAACGAAGTTATTCAAGTTCTTTTTCCCAAAGAAGTCCCGCTCCGACGGCCCGACGAGTCATCTACTTAAAAGGACCCTCCCTGCAGTGCGCCCCTCCTTGAATTATTCGGTCATGCAATACTTATTGAATACAAAGAACAAAATTCATTTCGACCCCGTCGTAGTTCTCAATCATTTCGTGGCACCGGGCGTGGCTGAACCATCTACGATGGGGGGAGCGAATGAACAGGAAAGAAGCTTAGATAAGAGAATACGTTCTCGCATCGCTTTTTTTGTAGAAAGCTCGACCAGCGAGAAAAAGTGTTTGGCCGAAGCCAAAAAGAGGTTGACCCACTTCATTCGCCAAGCGAATGATCTTCGCTTCGCGGGAACAACAAAAACCACCATCTCGCTCTTTCCTTTCTTCGGTGCTACCTTTTTCTTTCCAAGGGATGGGCTTGGGCTGTCTAAGAACCTTTATTTTGAGGATGCCCGGGAACAACTCCTAGGTCAATTAAGGATCAAATGTTGGAACCTCATGGGTAAGGAGAAGGTAATGGAATTGATAGATAAATTCATAGACCTAGGTGGGATAGGAGAATTGATAAAGGGAATAGAGATGATGATAGAGATCATACTGAGAAACAGAAGAATTCCGTACGGGTACAACTCTTATTTGAACGAAGTGAAAAAAATGCGATCTTTGTTGTCTAATAGAACAAAGACTAATACCTTAATTGAGTCGGTCAAGATCAAATCTGTTTATCAAAGTGCTTCTCCGATTGCTCAAGACATCTCTTTTCAACCGAGGAACAAAACAAGATCATTTCGTTCCATTTTTAGTCAAATAGTGAAGGATATTCCATTAGTAATGCCAAAAGGGGTGGAGGGGATCCGTATTTGTTGTTCAGGTCGATCAGAAGGTGCAGAAATAGCTAGAACTGAATGCGGAAAGTATGGAAAAACATCTCGTAATGTATTTAACCAGAAAATCGATTATGCTCCTGCGGAAGTATCTACTCGTTACGGAATCTCAGGTGTCAAAGTGCGGATCTCATATAGTCAAAAAAATAAGGGACGTGCTATATCCGAAACGTACGAAATATAGTAAATATCGTAAGGGCAGATGTAGTAGGGGTCGCGAACCGGACGGTACACAACTTGGTTTTGGAAGATATGGCACTCAAAGTTGTAGAGCTGGTCGTCTTTCATATCGAGCCATTGAAGCAGCGCGTCGGGCTACAATCGGACAATTCCATCGTGCTATGAGCGGACAATCCCGAAGAAATGGTAAGATATGGGTAAGAGTTCTCGCAGATCTCCCTATTACCGGGAAACCTACAGAAGTGAGAATGGGAAGAGGAAAAGGAAATCCTACGGGTTGGATTGCTCGTGTGTCCACGGGACAAATCCCATTTGAAATGGATGGTGTGAGTTTGTCAAATGCTCGACAAGCCGCTACATTAGCGGCGCATAAACCATGTTCGTCAACCAAGTTTGTTCAGTGGTCGTAACGTAATTGGTTAGTGGGGAAAAACCGGGCCGGGACTCAAAAGAATTAGGCGAAGTGTTTGTTGTGTTTGTTCCTGAACGACAGAAGTGGAAAGACACTAAGGGAGAGGGATATACTCCTTTATTTTTTTAATCGCCGAAATTGTACGACGTGGTATCTTGATACCTCCAGGCGTACTACCCTGAAACGTTACGGTTTGAAATTTCCGGCCCGGTTTGGAAAGTGATAGTAGTAAGAATAAGAAAGAGAAGAGCTAAGATTCAGGAAAGGATGACCTTAGGGGCGCAGCGGTTCCTTTTTTGAAATGGGAGTCGTTTTTTTTTCTCCCCGGCCCCCGGCCTCGTCGTGATTGCCTTCCTTTAGCCGCCCAGCAGAACAAGCGCCCCTTCGGATCATCAGTTCAATGTTGAATGATGAGGAAAGAAAGGAGTTGATCTCCGAAATGGGAGAAAGGAGGAAAAGTCTTTATTTTAGTATATGGGGGGTGTGGGCTATGTATGTAGAAAGGGATCAGTCTCTATCCATCCATCCGGATACTCACGTAGGCTACCAAGTAAGTAAATTCAGGTAGTGTATAAATAACAATGAAGCAAGCCAACAAGCTCAAACAAGCAAACGTAGGCTTTCAAGCCGGAGTGCGCTAGCGCGCCCAGCTGAAAAACTACAGCGCGCGCGTTAGCGCAACGGTGCTCTACGATCAGCTTTACTCCGCCCAAGTGCTTGTTTTAAGGGCGACTTGCTTGCCCTTAAAACAAGCACTTGGGCGCCTCGCCTTTACTCTAATAAGGGTGGTCGTAGATCAGCAGCAAGATGCGGCCAAAAAGCAAGCCGCTAGGCGCTCAAGCAAACGGAGGGTGGTCGTAGATCAGCTAGCTCAGCCGTTGCTTGGTTAATGCTATCTTCCTGCTGTCTTTAGCGCTTCCCTTCTGTCTCAATCGATCGTGTCCTGACTCAATCCGTTCTCTTCCCTTCCTTAGTCAAAGGCAGCAGCAGAGGTCGATAGGCAGCAATAAGTCAATCTGTGCGCCATCTGTCTTTTTTCCCCTATCTCTTGCAATCGCTCCTCTGTCAACTGGAAAGTCTCTCAATCGCGAGCTGTCAGCTGTCTGTTCCACTCTATCGGTCTCTCCTTTCTCAATGAGACTCGGTCTTCCTGCCTGGTCAACTGGTCAATCCCTCGGTCTAGGGATAGGCTGGCAAGCAGTTAATCGATATCTGGAATTAGTTCCCCTTCCAACATTGGTCTTCCTTAATCGAGGGTCAGAGTACTTGGGCCTGGAAAAAGGATCTCAAATAGCCTTTCTTTTGTAGTTAGGGGTTTTATTCGCTCGTCCCGCTCCTCTAGTTCAAGTAGTTCAAGAGTTAAGCTAGCTTAGTGAATCGATTTCAGGCTAAAGCCTGCCTCCCCTTCATCCCTTGCTTCTTTGAAAGTGCTTTCCTTTGAGTGAAGGCAGCATAAGTGCATTGGTCACATAGGCTTGAAAGTACCCGCTCGTGTCCTATTCAGTCAATTCCTTGTTTAGTCTTCTTGTAAAAGTCTCGCTGATTGGCCCTGCTAGTGTGCGAATCCCGTAGCCTCTTCTGTCCATTCCGTCAGAGTCTTATGTGGCCTGGCTTCTTGAATCGGCGGAATCTGCCCTCCAGCCCTTCCCTCTTCTGCTAGCCCTTCCCGGTCAACTGCGGAAAACCTTCTCAATTCAATTGCCGATTTTTGAGCCTATCTCGCTAGTTCAAGCCCTCTTATGGGTCTTTTTACTAGTTCTGCTTTCACATGCTCTTTAACTTGCCCTGATCTGCCGTCCAATCCACATACATTCATTCCACTCGGTAAATATGGCTTAGCTGGCTCTCTGCCCGCCTCTCTATTATTGATAGGCTCGGTAGGCTAAGTAAGTACTTCCATTGGCCAGTACTTCTCTTGTTAGGCTAGCTAGTAAGTAACGTAGACGTAGTTGGCAAGGCTTTCGTGCGTGACGCTTATGAGTCAGATGCCTCTTCTCTCTCCTTCTTTCGAGCCTAGGCTTCTGTTGGATGTCGCTTAGTTTATATGTCCATCTTTTTCCTTAAACCAGAGTATCTACGAACCTCGAATAAGTGGAAATACATTGGAAATACATACACCACCGCCTGTAACAGGATTGCTAGTTGGCCCCCTTTTAGCGATATCCCTTTCAAACATGTCAGCGATATCCCCTTCAAACATGAGTAGGAGACTTCTAGTTGAGAAAGTCGTTGAGTTCTAATAAGCTGTAGTCTATTGAGTTGAAGCTGCAGTCGTTGACTTGTAAGCCGTAGTCTTCGATTCTTGCCTTGGCAGAGTAGATGACTTCCCTTGCTGAATAGAAGAGGAAGCTTCTGCCCCTCTCCCTTCTTTTGAGTCTACGCGCTTCTGCTTAGTTTGTCGTTTATATGCTCCTTAAGCCAGAGGCCAGTTCAATTGATCTTCTCATAGGTGGAACACACTGCCTGTAATTAGCGATCTTCCTCTTTTTCACAAGCATGAGTAGGCAATCGTCAGATTGTTGGGAAAGTCATCCTTGGCATAAGCTCTAGTTGATCTCTGTTATGGCATTCCCATATGCTTCCTAATTCCTATTTATGCAACTATGCCAATTCCTATATGTTTCCATATTCCCTATAGTGCTATACCATTCCCTCTCTTTTCTTCCCACTCCCTCACCGGGTCCCCTCTGTAAAGATCTTTTCCTGCTTAGGTTAGCTCTACTTCCTAGCCTGCCTGGTCTACGCCCATCCAAATTTAGCATTGTGTCTCGATGGCAATATCTCTTTAGGTTGAGTAAGAAGCTATATCTCCATAGGTTGATCGTCTCAACGCCCTTTTCTCTTCAGCAACAAGTCCAGCTTAAGCCCTATCATGTCAATGTAACTAGTGACCTTCAAATGCAGTAAAATGCGTTCTTTTCGGCTTCTACATGCGCCCCTCCCAATCGCCCTTGTTTTAGCGTTCTGCCGCCGCAAATGCTCTCTCTTCGTTCTGAGCTCAAGTGCTAATAATGGTTTGAGGTCTAGTCCACCTGTGCCCGCCTAGCTTATCTCCTTTAGTAATAAGAGTAACAAGCCCAGTTCAGGCTATCTCCATAGGTAGTAGTGTACTTAGTGGGTCGTCTCAATGCCTCTCTCTTTAGTCGAAAGCCCCTGTTTAAGCCCCTCTTTAGGCTGTCTCAACTAGCGATACCTTAACACATGCGATAATATGCCTTATTTCCTGGTCTCAATTGCCCTTGTTAGCGTTCTGCCGCAAATGCTCTCTCTTCGCTCTGAGCTCATCAAGCGCTAGTGGCCTAGTCTGCCTGCCTGCTTAGCTTATCACTTCTATTTCTCATTTGTAAGGCCCTTCCCGTCCCTTGAGTGAGTTAGATAGCCCATTCCTTGCTGCTTGCTTAGTAGCCCTTGACAAATTCCTTTGTTTAAGGATCTTCCGGCCCAGCAAGAAGACGGTGCGCTACCGCGCAACGTCTTCGCGCTAGCGCGCTCTGGAGTTGCTTGGTTCTAGGTGAAAGCTTTTATTGTTCTAAATCTTCTTCCCTTGTTTTCTTTCATCCTACCCTTGCTATCTTTCTCGGTTCAGGCCTTTACTGTGAAAAGAGATCCAGCTCCTGCTATTTCTTTTGCAATTGCTCCTCGGTCTGGGGTTTACCTCCCGTCCTTGAATTGTTTGGATTGATCCGCTGATCGTAGACCACCCTTTCTGCTTTCTGTAAATTCAAGATAAAGATGATTTCCGCTTAGCCCGCCCCTAGCTCTCAGTGCGAAGTCTTTGATTCTCTACTGCTTTCTCTAATGCTAGCTCTCGATTGATTGAGTCTAGTCAAAAAACAAACGAGACTTTAGTGGCTCCTGGAATCCATAGGGTCAATAAATGTGCCATGGCCCCTTTGAAGGCGTAGTGTAGACTACTTTCATTCCACTTTCATATTTCTACATAGTCCTTATGCGCGTACAGTCCTTTCGCGCTACGCTAGGACGCAACTATCCGTTGCTTGCATTCTTCCTCCCTCTCTATTTGATTTGCTTCCTTTGGAGTTTGAGCTTAGCCATCTCTTCCAGTGTCCTGTGCCCTTGTCTTTCGCTCTATGGCAGCAAAGGATGCGCCTATTCAGGGACGTTCAAAGCAGCGTGGTAGATCGACACGGTTATTTAATAGGGGGAGCAGCAAGAAAGCATTCGTCAATTCTCGTCAATCAGTACAATAGCGCTTTTCGGCAAGAAGTACTATAGCGCTTCCTGTCTTTTATAGACAAAATCTATCTTCTCTTGTAGCAGTAGCTAGCATTCGAGTCCTTGGTACCAGAAAAGGAGGATACAATTAGTGCCACTATCTTCTGTCCAAGCGATGACTGTCCTTTTTGCTGTGCCAAATCCCCTTGTCCAAATGGAAGGTCCTTAATCACATCATAAGCCTTTTCTCCTTCGCATCACTCATCGTCCTCGATTTGCTCTCTCAGTCTCCCCAGATTTGGGAATGGTTCTTTCCGCCGTGAACTGCCAAAGTGGTTAGTCTGCGACCCCCCTCATTTCCCGTAAGTGAGAGCACTGCCCGAACTCCATTCGTCAGGGCCACCTGCGCTACCAATCCATCTAAATAAGGTCTTCTCCCGTGTTCTTCCCTGTTCCTACGGTCTTGACCTGCAAAGTGACTTCCGAAAGCTCCCACCATGACAAAAAAGCTCCCAATAGGCCAAGTAGCCGCAACTATTATAATTAAGTAGGACGGAGCTCTAGATGGGATTCACACGCAGCTTTCTATTTTTTATTTACCCTACGCGCCTGCCCTTAGGGGACCTGGGATGAATCTCCGACCGTAGCGTAGCCTTCGCTGCCCTTTTATCCGATGATGTTTAGCAATCGAAAGGACCGGTCAAACTCTTTCAGAGCCTAGTCTCCGATCGATTTCGTACCGTCACTGTATAGGGAATTCTCTCTTTCCGCTGCTAACTGCAAAGGCACTCGAGGGACTAGGACTGACCACCTCACGTTTGGGGTTCCGTTGGTAATCCGCCCTCTATGATTCCCAAATCCCCTCACGCCAACACAGGAGCACGTCAACACAGGAGTTGGGGGGTACACCCATGCATATGTTTAGCTCTTGGCTCCGGTTCCCTACTGTCTAATCTCCTAGGTCTGTCAGCTGACGTCCGAAGAATCGATGGTCCCGAACATTACTTATGGAGCCCCTTTGTTCGTATCACTCATCGGCCTCGCTTAGGTCCCTGTCGATTCTCCCCGGATTGGAGGATCACCTTTGACCTGCCCGAACTGCTAATATGGCTAGTCTACGTGCCGATCGTTTCCCAGAGGTGGGAGCGGTCCCCTCTCGGGAGAGAAAGTGAGTCACTGCTGTCCGACTTAACCGGGCGATTACGACAGCGTCCCTTGGCCTGGTCACCTATTATAACACACGATCCATGTCTCACTTTGATCTCACACCCCCATTCTCGTTTGAATTCTGGAGCTCGACCTTCGTTGCTCGGATGCGCTTGCAAGTCTGAGACTTACCTCGACAGGTCATTAGCCAGAAAGTTCCAAAGGGAGAACAAGTCTGAGACTCACTCGGCTATATCCTCCTCAGGACCTGCCCGACATGCTGTTGACTTGGAGATGAATTCTCCGGCCGTACCTTCTGCGGTCGTTACGCTTGGTCGGTCATGTTGGGACCCAAGAAAAGTAGAAGCCTCAACCGTGTCGATGGCATTATAACTAAAGTACGCGACCTCCAAAATCAACATCTACATCCCGTCGCTACCCTTTCAGCCCTTTCAATGTTCATCTTCCCGCGTGAGGGTGATCAGCGCTCTCGTTCACGAAGCCAACCGAGTTGCTCATGGGAAGGAGCATGTGAGGGAGAAGGACCATTATTCGTCTCTTCGAACGGAGCCCAGGTTGAATCCGCCCCCTGGTTTCCTTTTTTAACTATGTATAACCTCCTCATCAACAGACGTTTCCCGAATAACCATTCATTTAATGAAAAACCTGCGCTTGTTAGCAGCTGAATCACTCTCTCCTCTCGTAGTGGGCCTCTTTTCTTTCCCCCGCTGGCATGAGGCTCTGTAAGTCCACTAGCTCTTCTTCTTTTGAGAATAAATAGAGGGGTGCGCTTTCCCTTTGAATGAGTAGATCTTCCCGCCCCCGTGCCTCCCTTTACTCAATGCTCCTGAAGTCCGAAAAGGAGACTGAGTGGACAGGGGGCAGGGAAGTGTTGTTACAGAAATGGTAGTCGTGGACTGGTACCGCAGTACTGCCTACTTTGGAAACTCCTTATTGTGATCCCTCACTCTGGGCTAAGATAGTCTCTTAAGTGCTAGCGTAGCGGGAGAGCAAATAGCTATGAACCTTAAATACAGTATTAGTTCCCTCCTACCAAGAACTACTAGAGCTCTCTATGCGAGGGAAAGGGTACAGATAGGCGGATTGACGCATCTGAGCAGGCAGGGAATACTTAGTGCTTGGAATATGAATGCTATGAGGCTTGGGCGAGAGAGCAGGTCTCGGAGGCCCAGATATTGCATCATGTGAAAGCAGCGCTAAAAGACCCATAAGAGCTGTAAACAAGTGAGATAGGCACGAAAGGGGGGCATTCTGGGGATGTCTTTCATCAGCCAGCACCTTCAACAGCCAGTGGGACAGATGCCGACACAGATTCGATTCCAGATTCAAGATAGGGTACGACCGATGACCAGGCAGGGCGGGGTGAAGCAAGCAGCAAGGGATTGGCTGAATAGAACAGATGCGACCGGGAATGGGATATTGAATGGAAAGAACTCAACCGACCATGAGAACGAATACTTCAACAACTGGATGTTGCAAGCAACTGGCTGATCGTGCCTAAACTCATGAACCCACTCACGAAAGACTAACTCAATCTCGCTCCTCGTCCTATCTCGAGGCTCATGCCAGGCTTAGTCAAATCCCTAATATGAATATGAGCTAGCTCACTCATATGAACTCCGGAAGTAAGCACTATGTTTGCTCATATACGAAATTGAGATACGCAATTGAGATTGCTGGACCAATGCTAGCGGGATGTGAGCTTACCTCTGCCCCTCACCTCCTGTGCTTGAAAGGGACCTACAGCTCCAAAAAAACGGCTATTTGTGCATTTGGATTGACCTATCGTACATTGAGAAGACCCTGTAACTCGCGTATAGGCATGAAAAGAGGCCTTTCAAAATGGAAAACGCAGCTGGATGGGCTTTGACTGCCTATGAGCGATGGAGATGGACTAAGAAAGCACAGGCAGAGCAGGAAGGGATGGGAGTGCAAGAAAAATGTTGGAATAGCCCCTATTTGTTGAATGGACGAACTGACTTCCTCAAAGAGAAGGCTAGCTAGAAGAAGGAGACTTGGACAGGAAGCGGCACAGACCAATTGGAGGAAAGCGGGTAGGGCTTGCTTACGAGCGGATGAGAGATGGGAGATGAACTAGAACCAGGCAAGGCAGGCTACGAAGTAGAATAAGTGAAGTGGTACTCGTTGATTCTCAAACAGAAGGCTAGCTTTAAGGAGTGTTGGAGGCTTGGGCGAGAGAAGGTCTAAGAGGCCAAGAGCAAGATTCCTACCATCACGAAGGATTCGATAAAGAGATGGCGCACTAATCCTCCTTTAAGGGTACTAAATAATCGAATGCCACTGCTGCTACAGGAGAAGATAGATTTGTTGCTAGAGGACGGATGTTCAACAAGGACGGGGTCATCGCAAAGAAGAAGAGCGTCAGGTGAGTGAGCCTACGACCACCAATTGCTTATCTCCTATTATCAATTGCAGCAGACTTGGACTAATTGAATTGCTTGAAGTGAAGACCAGTGAACAAAAGGCTTTACACAACAGAATTGTTGACCTCAAACGGGCTAAGATCTATTGAACTAGCCAGCCTGGAAGAAGCAGGGATTGAACCAGGGCATGGTCTTGTTGACAGAGCAGGTATCCTGGTAAAAAAGGCCTATGTTATCTCATTTTCAGGGACCAAGCAAGGGACAGATTCCAGGTATAGTACTTCTGCCTATTCGACAGCTTTATTTCACACGCACTACATAGAAATTGCCATAGATCGAGATTCATTCATAACGGAAGAAGGAAGTACCAGCTATAGGACCGATCCGATAGAGCTAGCAGCGTCAGGGAAGGCTGACTCACAGCTAGAGGAAAAGGGAAACTATTAAATAAAAAAAGAAGATATCGATTAACAGATTGACTGAGCATACCAATGATGCAGTAAGAATAGGGTACTATAATTAGGGATAGACTAGATAAGTCCTTTACTATACGCTAATGGAAGAAATGAGTATCATAGCTTAGCTCTTGAAGGGGGAAAGATCTAATACAAGGAGTATCTATTCTTAACAAAGCATTTGATCCCCCCAACCCCCGATCCGGCTAGCTTGCTTGCTGCTTAAGGCGCGACGTTCGGGCCTATCGCCCGATAGGCCCTCACTCCACTTACTGAAGAAGAGCTTTCAGTATCACTCAGCCTACGTTGTTCAACCTTGACTTCAACTCCACTTACTTTACTCGACTCGTCCAATCAAGAGCGCCCATCACTACATCACAATTCCTAGACAGAGCGAACAGCGTGCCCATCACTACTCCTAGCAAGAGGACAGCTCCTACAACAGCTCCTACACGAGTACTATCTTGAAGGGTGTTCCGTTCCTGCCTCTCACCCGAGAGTCAGTCACTCCACTCTGGAACCTACTCGAACGGACAGAAGGACAGCTAACAGACAGACAGTACTTCCCGCTTGGCTTGACTTGCTTGCTTAGTAATGAAAGAGCAAATGACCTTTCAACAAGAGACAGAGATCACTTGAAATCACTTGAAAGTACTTCCGGCTTCTTCAACTACTCTTTCCCGACAACCAGAACTGGAGATGTATTCTCTGATCCACCGGCTTAGCTTAGATAAAACTCCTTCTGTTTCGGTCTCATACGCAGAAAGGATTAGGGCGGGAAGACGTTCCGCCAGAACCCTTTAAACGTAGAGAACGATTAAAATCACCCTGACCGTGGTGGATTAAAACCTCCAGGGAAGTGTAGAGAAGAATGTGTCGCCACCAGTAACTGCTAGACTAAACGTTCAGTATTCCGCTTTCGTGGAATACCAAACAGAACTTTAGTACTGGCAACCAAGTCACGAGATTCATACAAAGATTGCACAAATCTCAATCCCGAACACGGAATTTCTTCACGTGCACAAGACTTCCACGATTTGAGTGAAAGGATTTTGGTGTTGATATTTTCAACCCAAACCGAGAATGACTCCTTACGAACACTAAAACCTGTGTTGCCCCAATAACGATGTAATCATTGGGGAGAACACACTAAGTAGATCGATGCCCATGGTAACCTGTCCCACCACGATTGAAAAAAAAAAGATTTTCAACCGCATGGGCTTGAATCACCTGGGAGAGTAGCAGGACAGGGAAATGCAGTTAGAGATAACTTGCATTTTTACTAAAGTAGACTACACCAAATGACACAATTTCAGTTAAACGTCCCATCTTGGGATAGAACGCCGAACTTCCACGCATCATCCGAGTGCAAGTCGTATAAAACCTGTATAAACGAAAGAACTCTCTAGATAACTCAAGACATCCGAGTTGGAGACGAACCCCTTCGATTCAATAAGGAGCCACACTGGACCATGTTTATGAAACATGTGAAGGGAAAGCCCTTTTAGTTATTAAGTTTGTCTCTGTAAATAATTAAATCTACGGAGATGGCTTATTCAGACAAACCCCTCATAGCCGGGCGGAGCATATAGAACCGTCGGACGAACAGGAGTACAATAAAAGAGTACATCCTAGACACACTTCCCCAACATTCTTGGATTTAGCATCCGCCAGTGAGACTGCTCATTTCTCGAGGTAGACTAGGGCGGGGAATGAGTGTGAAGCTAGAATGATCAAATAGCGGAGTTGCTAACAAGAGGTAAAGGACTTACTACCGTAAAGAGAGAATAGCCGATATCCTTACTAACCCGAAGGCGAATGAAGGAGGATCGTAGAACTAATGTACTAATGACCTATGGCTGCTAAAAGTAGCTCTACTCTGCCCGCCTTTCCTGACTTGAGGACGAAATGGAGTAAGGGGAGCCCTCTTTTATAAAGGAAATGGGCCGCTATTCCAGTATTCCATTACTGGAATAGGTGTTGGCCCGACCTTAGACATCATCGCTTTCGCTTTCGGTGTAGTTATCATCGCTGTCGCTCTCCTCTGCTTTTTCTATTTGCAAGAATTGGATTCTTTTATTATGGAAGCTCTTTCTATACGTAGGTATTATTTGTTTCATTTAGGAATGATATGGGTAGCCGCTTCCGTCTGAGTCGGTATCCGCCCTTTGAAAAAGAAAAGAGAGGACTGATTGGGATTTTGGCTTGCTATAAGCAATGAATGGACCTTGCACCTATCTATCTTTCTTTTCTCTAGGGTTCAGGTTAAAAAACTTAGGAACAACGCGCGCAAACACTGAATGGCTCAGTGGTGGTTCTTTGTTCTGTACTAAAAGGACATGACAGTTCTCGCCTTCAATCTAAAACTAACTAAAGAAAAGAGAAGAGAGTAGGGGCCCTTTAGGGAGCGCATGCAATGCTGTATTAACCTAAAACTCTACAAGAGAGTTCCTGTCTCAGTCACAGACTCCCCTAAAGCGAGACTTAATACTATGACTCCTAGCATAACAGCCAAGCCCACTGTCCGAGTACTTGGCTTCAAACCTAATGGATCAAACACTTTCGGCTCAGTGAAAGCCTCCATTACTTTGTCATGAATGTGGTTGGTATGAGGGCATTGGAATCCCGATTGGCGAAAGCCGCACTCTGGACCTGTCGCCTCCTTTAGTTGTGTCGCCATTTCGGGTGAGCAGCAATATTTGGGATGGACTAATAATGGGTCTGGTATAAGGGTCCACCATATCCCTAAACCCAACAAGAGGCAAGTAAATAGAACGAATGAATGGTTTCGGCAGTATGATAGCATGATAGCTTCCTTCAATCCAAATCCTCTCGTTCGTGCGCTTGGTCTTAGCGCGTCTTTTAGGCCGACTACCCTTTCTGGGGATCTCATCAAAGTAGTCTCATATGCTCTTTCTGAGCTGATAACTGAGGAAAGATGACATGGTGATTGTTTGACCTTTACTTTTAGTGGTTTCCATCTGGAAGCCGGTTTCATTTTGATTTCCATTTTCTTCCGCAAGCGCTGCTCCCGGATGAAAGGATTATAAAACAATTCCTCTAGCTTCGAAATTGGACTTGTCCAATGGCGCCTGTATTGTTGATGTAGTTCCTGTAAGCCATGGACACCTATTCTAACAGCTAGAGGAAACCGCCTCAACACATTCGGGTGAAGTTGAAGTTGCGAAGTTGAGGAAGAAGCAGTGTAGGATGAAATAAACCTCAAAGAAAGTAGGATGAAATAAAGGGTGTTTCTTCCCTGTAAATAAATTCAAAGTGGAAATCATTGGGCACTAATGACTCAAAGTCGCTCTCGCCCTTTGGGGCTTTTAAATATTTAGGTATAGGTGGTCCCGGGTTTTACCGAGAGAGGAGTGGGAAAATGGAATAAAGCACCAGAAACTGTTCTTCTTTTAGGGGACAACTTTTGCTATTTGATTGATTAGAAGAGTTGGGTCTCCGGTGCTGAACCCAACTTTAGCTTAGCTTCTGACTCGGATCGGACATCTTATCTTGCCTTATTCCGTTTTTCATAAATGGAATGGAATAGGGAACTAGGCTAACTACTTCTATCTTTTGTACTCTGCTTTCTGCGCTCTTCCTGCCCGCCATTCCTGGCATCAAGGAAGGAATGGAATAAGGGCAGCCCGATCCGATCTCTTTTCCGTTGCTTTTCTTCTCTCTCTCTGTTATTTATTAAAATTTAAATTTCCGTTCTTCTGTTTTAGAGAGAGCCGGCCTTACTCTAGTAGGGGCAACAATCAATCGGGCGGTGGTTCGCGAGGAAGATAAGAGGGACCCGGAGCCCTACGATCGATATAGTGTTGTTAAGCACCAATAAATAAAAAGAAACCGGCAGAGAAAGAATCGACAAACCTGCAACCATCATCAAGAGAGGCAGAACGAAAGAGGGAAAGAAAGAGGGATTCGTCCTTTTATATGAATAAATTCAGCGCCTGTGGACTAAGGAAAAAATCAATAATTATTCCTGAGTTTTTTTACTACGGAATTCACCATGCCCTTACCAAGAATGAGAGGATTGGCCCCGACTGATTATATACTAATTTCTTTCTCGCCAAGATTGAACCCGTCAATCGGCCTAGATCCCGAAAAAGGCAAGAAGCCTCCACGTGAGATGAAGGGAAATCGTATGCTGACCAAACAAGCAACGGTGGTCGTAGATCAGCTAGGGCGCGGAAGCGAGCCTTTGGCTCGCCTTGTTCTGGCGCGCGCCTTACTCGAGTAGGGGCAACGTCCGTTGCTTGTTTAGTAAGCTGCGAGCACTTCAACAAATTGATGTAAAGTTTCTCCCGTCGCAAGACTTCCAGTACACATTGTACATGATTCAGGTGTTCATTCTCATCCACACTAACAATTAGAATGTCGTCGAAATAAACGACTACAAATTTGCCAATGAATGGCCGAAGCACCTGATTCATCATCCTCATGAAAGTACTAGGGGCATTTGATAGGCCAAATGGCATCACCAACCATTAATATAACCCATCCCTCGTCTTAAAGGCGGTTTTCCATTCATCCCCCGGTCGGATTCTAATCTGATGATAACCACTTCTCAGATCAATCTTCGAAAACACACGCGATCCAGACAACATATCTAACATGTCATCCAATCGTGGGATTGGGAATCGATATTTGATGGTAATTTTGTTGATGGCCCGACTATCAACGCACATTCGCCAGGTGCAATCCTTCTTTGGGGTAAAGAGAGCAGGCACAGCACAAGGGCTCATACTCTCCCTGACAAGTCCCTTTTTAATCAGCTCGCTAACCTGCCTACTTAACTCTTCATGCTCCGATGGACTCATCCAATAAGCAGCTTGATTCGGAAGAGAAGATCCTGGGATTAGATCGATCTGATGTGGAATGTCCCTCATGGGCGGTAATCCCGCTGGTAACTCTTATGGGATAAGTTCAGCGAACTGTTCAAGCAATTTGCTAACCTTGGAAGGTATAGGAGTGCCCTTAATTAGGAGTAGGGCTAGCGTCTTTAGTCAGACGAGCATAAACTACCCCTGTTTCCCGAGCTTCCGTTTCAAACTTTCGCCTAGTCAGCAAATTCTCAGCTTGCATTCCATTTGTTTGCCTTGTCACACTAATGACACCTTCCAACAGAGGCAGCAACACCACCTTCGCACCATCCTTCCAAAAGGTATGCGTGTTCTTTTCTCCATCGTGAATCACCTTACGATCGAATTGCCATGGTCGCCCAAGCAAGAGGTGACAGGCATCCATTGGTACGACATCGCACCAAATTGCATCCTTGTAGGATTTTCCAATGGAGAAAGTGACCAAGCATCTCTTGTCGACTAGCACCTCATTTCCTTTCAAAAACCACGAAATTTTGGTTGGGTGTGGATGCTTCTCTAACTTCAGTTTGAATTTATCGACCATCTCTAGTGATACCATATTTTCACAACTTCCTCCAAAAATGATGACATTGCAGACTTTTCCACCTGCAGTGCACCGTGTTCTGAAAATATTGGTTAAAAACCTATTATCTTCATTGGACAAGCGAGGAGTAATCAACGTCCTTCTAACAATCTCCTCCGGAGCCTTCATCTGCTTCTATCTCTTCTTCAATATCTTCACTTTCCACGGTTTTGGGATTTTCTTCTTCCACACCATTCCCTTCTTCACCTGCTTCAGCTAGGTGGACTTGAGCTTCTGGTCGACGTTTAGGACATTCGTAAGCTCGATGCCCTTGGTTTCCACAACTAAAACAACCAGTAGGATTTCCTTTAGCTCCTTTTCCACGATCTTGACTACCTGTAGTTTGTTGCAACTGATTGGTAGTGCGATTAGAGATCTCTCGATTTATCAATGCCTGTCGACGTTTGTCCCTTTTCTGAAATAGTCCTTCTGGTGTTATGGCGACGTAGCTTGTCTTCAGCCTTTAATGCTAGTTGGTAAGCATAATCAACATCCGGCATCCGGTGTAACGATAACTCATCTTGGATTGGGGGTCGCAATCCGTTCACATACCGAGCCACCTTTTGAGCACCTTTACTCTAATAAGGGGCTCATTTAAGGCGTTTCGAATGGATAATTGATGAAACTCCTCAGTATATTCTTGTACGCTTCTTTCCCGTTGGCGTAAGTTTTGGAGTTTCTGGAAGAACGTCTGGGCGGCGGAACGAATTTTCCACGTAATCTGGACTTCATTTTCTCCCACGTTCCAATAGGTTCCTTACCTTTCAACCGCCTATCTGCTTGAATCTGGTCCCACCAGATCGCGGCATGTCCCTTTAGACGAGTAGCAGCAAACTTTACCCTTTTCTGATCTGGCATGTCTTTCCAGTCAAAAAGCTTTTCTAAGCTATTAAGCCAGTCCAGAAATTCTTCGGGGTTGAGTCTCCCATGAAACTCAGGAACATCAACCCTAATGCCTCCTTCGTTACGCGCATCTAAGGCTCGAATAATGCGCTCATCCCATCGCAAGTTCTCTGATTCCGCATAAGATCCTCCTTCTGATTCAACATCATTGCTTAGTTCAGATCTAAGTGGTTCTTGATGCGTCTTGACTCGTTGCATGTTTTGCTACGAGATCTAGGCCCTTCATTCAATAAAAGACAAAAAGACCCCTATTCAAACTAAAATATCCCTAACAACCGATGCTCCTGCATCAAAAAGTGTGGGCATATGCCCAAAGACGATGTCTTTGAGATTTTTCAACATTTTCATGCTAAAGTTGAAAGGGAAAGAGGAAAACCTTTAAAGTGTATTCGCCCCTATAGAGTAAGCGTTGGTGGGGAATATACTTCGAAGCAGTTAAAAAAATAAATTTATAGTTATTGCATCAGACATGAGAAGACTGTTCCCAATACACCTCAGCACAATGGTGTAGCAGAAAGGATGAATCGCACTATTGTGGACAGAATTAGATGTATGCTCTCACTTGCTAAATTGCCAAGATCCTTTTGGGGTGAGGCTATGCGCACCGCATGTTATTTGATCAATTTATCTCCTTCAGTTCCTTTGAAGGGAGATTATCCAGAAAGAGTGTGGACCGGGAAAGATGTCTCATACGAACACTTGAGAGTGTTTGGTTGCAAAGCATTTGTTCATGTACCGAAAGAACCAAGCAACTCCATAGCGAACAAGCAACGGATGAGCCCCAGCAAGAAAAGCCTTAGCCCCGTTATATAGGGCTAACGCGCCCATGCAACCAAGCAACGGATGAGCTAGCTGATCTACGACCACCCTGTAGTTTTCTTCGCTTGGTAAGGCCTTTTCTTTGTGATCTACGACCACATGTTTAGCGCCTTAACGGAGGTCCGGACCTTCCTCCTTTTCGTTCTACTTAGGTGGAGCAATCCGAACTCTCGACAGAATATAAAAGAGGACCGCAGGCCTGTGTAGACACCTCAACGAACTTATGTGGACACTCCTCAGCCCGAGGACAATCTCTCAAATACACATGTTGATGTTGACCCGTTTTTCTTTTCTTTGCTGATTCCTCTCAATGAAATTTGCCATGTTGCACTAAGTTACTTACGGATGTATGCATGCGGTCCGGGAACACTTTGGGGTGAACACCCATCCGAACAAGTAGGGTCAATAGTTCAGCATTTAGGCCGTAACATTTAGCAACAAACAAATCTTTAACCCAACAAGTGCTCTCCGAACCAAGCTAGGTAGTCTCCTATCACTAGGCTCACCAACCAACCTGGACTTGGATTCTTATTATTCCTACCGGATATCAAAACCATAAGGATTGTTTCCAGCCATGAGTTCCCATATGACATAAGCGCTCTTGGGTGGGGTGGGCCATCATTCGCCAGGTCTTTGAGTGCCCGTCGTACCACGTGGTTGGTGCACTAGGCTGATCGTAGACCAAACAAGCAACCTGATCGTAGACCACCGTTGCGCGTTAGTGATCTACTCTCTCCCTGCGGTCGGCCCGGTCTGCCAGCTCTTAGTGGCTCTACGTCCGGTCGTGCGTGGTATGTTCGCGATTCGTACAAATGGAACGCATCGCGTACTATAACCTTCCATTATTGGGCTGGGCCATTCCATCCAATCTTTGAGAAGGGGCCCAATCTCGTATTTGATGGTCGGCGTGGCGATAGGCTTCGCTTCTACGACTGGCTTCTCAGCCGTTGCAAACACTGAGCGAGAACGGTAAGGGGCGCACAGCACAAACAATGTCGTTGCGCGGGGATGCGATTCGCCAAGCTGGGGCAAACAAAGCCGTCCGGCCCTACCGGATTAGGCTTTCGAAGAAAGGCCTTCGAAAGGAGACCCGGGAAAGAAAGAGCTATGCTATTGACCGACCCTTTCGTAGTGACTTCGAATCCATAGGCCTCCCCTTTATTCTCATTTTGTTTGAGGCGGGAAAAATAGAGAATGAAATGCAGAAATAGGGGAAGTCGCCTTTTTTTGGTTTAAGGGCTGCTCGCCCTACCGAAGTACCAAAGGCTTTCGGGGCTTACACCCATAGTCTTTCAGTAGCGCCCTTAGAATCTAAGCCTTTTGAAGCGCCAGTAGTTGTAGCTGTGGGTAGGGCTTTCGTTCTTATCGCTCCGGGTTCCGATCTATATGACCTCCGGGCGGTACAAAGTACACCTCTTCCGTAGAGGCAGGTAGTAACCTAACCTTGTTGAGTCTGTTCAAGGGGGGAGCCCTCTTATCTATCAATGGAAAGATCTCCGTGCGTGGCGTGATAAGGAATCCTAGAAAAGATCGATTGAGACTCCCTCCCCGGTCCCACGAAGATATCTACGTACTTGTCCAGTCCAGGACAACTGAGATCTTCCGGTCTGCGTGCGTGGGAGCAGCTCAAACAAAGAAGAGTCTGGTCCGGTCTGAATTCAGGCCCGGCCCGCCGTCTGCTGCTAGGTCCGGGAATGGCGCCAGGCGAGGGCGCCGCTATGCCCCGCTGCTCTGCTGCGGCCGGCCCCCGGACTATGCAAAAGAATCGAGGGGTCCGGTAGGACCATAGTGGTTCCCCCCCGCCTTTGGTGATTGACCGAACAAATAGGCCGTCATCTATGCCCCTTAATGAATCGAATGGTCCTTCGACCTTCGTTTGATTCCGACGGCCGGCATAGATCTCATGAGACCCGCCCACTATTACTACGAAAAAAGCCCTGCCCTTTTCCTTCGCCACTAGGAGAGTAAGCAACTTCTATTAGCGCCGGACCTTGAGTCGAATTGATCGTGTCATGTGCAACGTCCATCAATGATGGTTCATTAATGTCCATTGATTTAGACTCCTTCCCCCTTCCCTTATACGAATAAGATCGAGAGGGGCCCGAAAGCCCCCAAACCAAGAACGGGAACGGAAGCCTTTCGACTCACTCTCGTATGGCTCGCCCTCGAGCCCTGGGCAGGTCGGCCGGGTCTTTCCCTGTTGTTCTGTTCCCGCCACGAGAAAGACGCACGGAAGAGGTATGCCCAGCGCGCGGAGGATCCGTTGAGAGTGTCTGTTGTCTCGGTAGGGAACAGTACGATCTTTTCCCCTATTGTATTGAATCAATAAAAAAAGAGGTCAGTGCTACGGCCCCCTATTGTTTGATCCAATATTGACCGGGGACGAGCCCCGACTTCCATAGGTCCTTGGTTTGACCTCCCGTAGTGGTCCTTGCTTTGTTGAAAGCGGAGCGGGGCCAATTTCTCGTACTTGCTCAGTGTGCCCCCCTTTCGTCGAGTGCCCCGCCCGGTTCACTGGGCTGTTGGCCTACCAAGCACTTGCCCGCTGCTCCTGCCGCCCGCTTGGCGGGCGGAGCGCTCGTTATCCTTACTGTTCTCTCTGCTGGGGCCCCCTCCCATTGCTCTAGCCATAAGCTATGGCAGCTCCAGCTCGCAACCACAGGGGCCCGCCCTGCGAGGCCAGAGTGGGCTCAGCGGTCAGCCCCCATTCGAATTACGTTAGGGGGTCTTTCGCTTTTGCCAGATCTAGAGAGATACTACGAGTCCTCCGTCCCAGATTCCATCGCCGCGGCCATCTGGTTCACCGGTACTACCAAAAAGTCTCATGCTTACGTTACTGTTACTGATGTAAGTATTATATCGGACCACGAAGACCCCGGTCGTGCTTCTGGTTTCCATTCCCATCATCATATTGATGATAAATCTCCTCGTGCTCTGCCATAAGAACTTGGAGTCCGTATCATGGTGAAGGTAAGGTAACGCTGTGATTCTTGCTCAAAAAACAGACCGAACGCGTTCGAGTTATTGGCTCGTCCGACCCGGCAGCATTCATGAGTCGCTCGTTCAACTGTCCCTCGGAGACACGGTCGAGAAGTGCCATGCATGGTCGCCCCCCGTCCTTTCTTTCTCTCGGTCCCACCCAGCTGAAAAACTACAGCGCGCGCGTTAGCGCACTTGGGCGGAGTAAAGCTGATCTACGACCACCGTTGCTTGCTCGGCTCAGCCAAAAAGCCGGGGGCGCTCAAGCAAACGATGCAAACTACGGAGCGAAGAAAACGCCTTACCTTTATATAAAGAATCAACTCCATGAGCCCAATTATGAGTCAGGCGCGCGCAACCTAGTTGCGCGCTCCCGCGTCAAAGCATGCTAACGCAGCAAGAAAACCAAAACTCTAACATAGCGTGCTAACGCGTCAAAGCATGCTAACGCGTCTTAGTAATAGGTTTGTGAGCTGATCGTAGAGCACCCTTGCTTCTTTGGTCGTAGATCAGCTAGGGCGCGAATCCAGCAAGCACTTGGGCGGAGTAAAGCGGATCGTAGAGCACCGTTGCGCTAACGCGCGCGCTGTAGTTTTTCAGCTTGGTTCTGGCGCGCGCCTGACTCATAATTGGGCTCATCCCTTGCTTGTGTTGTAGTAGGGCCTGGTTAGGCGTTTTCTTTGCTCCCTAAAGACTAAAGAAATGGATCAAAAAAAGGGGGGACTTCTGCAACGGGCTATGCCACCCATTACTTATGAGGGAAGTCGCATCCGTCCCATCGCAAGCACCTACAATGTCATGATCACATTGGTTTACCCTTTTCTCTTTGGTAGTTCAACGGACGGTCGCCCCTCCAACAAGAAAAGGTATAAATATTGAAACTTCTCTGCCATTTGGATCGGAGAATTTATGGAGGAAATCGGGTTTTAAATTTCCAGAAACCGCACGATTATATAGCCAAAGGGAATACGCCGCGCCTAAAATCATCCCAAGCGCTGCTAATGTGGCTACTAAGCTATTTCTTTGGAAAGCTCCTACTGAGATGGGAAATTCCCCGATAAAGCTGCTAGTACCAGGTGAACTCATATTGGCCAAAGTGGAAGAGAAGGAAATGGTAGAGAGATTCGGCATGGTGCTCACTGAACCTCCGTAATATCTAGCAAGTCGAGTCTTATGTCGGTCATATAGAACACCAACACATAGAAAAAGGGCTGGAGGAACCGGTCCATGACTTGACATCGGTGGAATGCTACCTCCAATTCCCTGTATGTTCGATAGAGCCAAAGATTCCCCCCCACTGATCGGAGTACGCCGATTACCCCCCGAACCGTACAAGATAGTTACCACCTATCATACGGCTTTCTAACTTCACTTCTTTTTCTGGTCGTTCCGCTCTGTCGGATCGATGGTAGTTCTGGAGATCTGTAACCCCCCGACATTTTTGACATAATGGTTCCTGCTTCCTACCCATAGTTAGCATGTATCTCCCCGGGTCATACTTTAGTATCACATCGTAGACCCCCACCCCAACTCTATCTTCCTTATCAGTGAACCGGAACATAGTTTTTAGGTACTCTTCGATGCAGCGGGGACGAGACGACGTGACATACTACGATCACGTACAGAAGTGCTGCCCTTCGGCTCGGCAATATGGAACCTCTCAATAGCTCCCGTTCCTTTATGGGGTCCTATCGGGATAGGTAGGCCCAAGCCTTTCCCCTCCCCCCGACCGAGCAGTAGTTCCCCACGGCTGACAAATAGGAGTTTAGGCCGTAAAAGAAAGGCACCGGCCCCATTCCCCCCCCCACTGGGATTTTGCTTTCCTTATCTACGTGCGCACTGCGTCAGCACTGGCGAAAAAGAGGTCGGCTTTACCGAAGAAGAAGGGGCGGGCCGGGTGCTTGTGGGCCCCCTCTGCAGCAAGTGCTTGTTGGACCCCCACCCCCGTTTCCCGAGAGGGGGCCGGGCTGTGTTTCCCCAGCGGCCGGCCAGTGGCGGCAGAAAACGAACTCGGGTGGGCTCCGCGCGGTTCGCGTTTTCTTGTGTTGAGAGCTTCTCATTCTCTTATAGAAGCCCGCGTCCACGCCGGGGACGGGTAAAGCCCAGCGAAGCAGCAGGGAGCACTGAGCAATGGGGGGGGGGGGGATGAGGTAATGAAATTCCCATGGGTTGGACCACACCACAGGCGGAAGTCCTCTCCTTTCAGTCGAGTGGCAGGGCAGCGTCCTCGTTCTCGGACCGGAACAAGAAACGGAAGCTAGTCGTTGGAGGGAAGACAAGGCTCATGGGCTTAACAGCGCCACAGAAGAGTACGCGCGCTAGCGCGCTACAACTAGCACTTTGAAGCCAGCTGAAAAACGGATGCGCGCGTCACGCGCGCAACGGCTTTCTCTGATAGGCTCGCTTCGCTTTTCAAGCGGAGCTCGCTGCCTCCCCACCCCTGCAACGCGTTCCACTTGTGATCCTGGATGCAGTGGAGGATTTTGATAAATGCGCCCGAATGTTCCCCCCTCCCTCCATAAGACCCTCTTTCCCCCCTCGAGAAAGAGAAAGAAGAGAATCAATCCTTTCTTCTCTTCTTTCATGTGAACGGCCCTATCTTGTATCGAAAGGTTTTTCGTGCTATACACCACGTTGAGAAACCTCCTATGTACCGTACCATTTTGGTACCTCGAAAGGGAGGTGCTCCTTATGATGCTACGGACGGCTGTCCGAAGTGCAAGGGGTAAACTCGGACTCGGATAGGATAGGATTGTGCGTGCCGGGCCCTTCGGGTGTCATATTTTGGCCGAGTTCCCCGTACCGTAGGCCCCTATGTTACGCGGCCGTAATATTATGTTACGTTCCACCGCTGTTACGCCAGAAAGAAAAGGTTCCACACGAGCTCCCGTTCTGCGGCGTGGTGGCAGGACCGCTAGGGGATTGGCTCCGGGTGTAGGTAGGGTCAAATCTGCAGGGGTCATGCAAATACATAGGCCCCTTCCCTTCTGCCGAGTGGTTTAGAAGGCGCTTTCCGATCTACGGTCCCTCGGAGCGAAGGGTTAGGCAGGTAGTACGGGCCCTCTGACTTCCAGCTATGTGCTGTGCGGCTCCCGCGAAGCGAATGAAGGGAAGCTCGAAGCTTTCCAAACCGATTACCGCGGCGGCTTATGTAGTGGTCGGCCAACTAAAGCTCGCGTTGCTTCGCTTCCCTCCCCCCTTACTGAACTAAAGTAGTCGTCGGCCTTCTATAAGCGACTTGTCGAGTCCCATTCAAGCTAGTTGGGGCTTTGCTTCTTGTAGTCGGCCCGTAATGCCTCCCTTCATTTGCTTGCCTCCTTCCAGCTGATCTACGACCACCCTCCTGCGCCAAGTCGATCTTTTAGGCCGTCCCGGGAGCTACCGCTTCCACGACGAGTCGCTTCTCCCCTTCTCCACTCTCTCTGGCGGAGAAAGCTCTTCGAGCTTACGGGTGAGCTTACGCTTACTCTCAGCCTCTTTGATTGGTAGGCGGGCGGGCTAAGCCCCCTACTTAAGATTCAAAAAAAAGGGTAATTGGATTATGTCGTGACGCTTTGGTTAGGCCGACTACTCTACTATAGTATAGGCTACTTCTAGCTTCTATAGTGGCCCTTCCACTTTTTGTGTAGAAAAAGTTTGTATTGGTACTGAATGAACATATCAAACAAAGGCGAGCAGTATAAGCCCTTCTCCGGCCTGGGAAAAGCAGCGAACTCTAGAAGCTAGGGCTTTGTTCACCTTTGGACACGAACACTATTCCGTTCTCAGCGGAAACCCGCCTTAGAGATTGAACGTCGACTTATCTTATTGCCGTTCAATCTAAGACAGCGCTGATAGCTTGTAGTGAACAGCCCCCTTATGAAACCAACCGAAAGCAGCCTTTGGTACTTAAGTAGTTAAGGCGAACAGCCCCCCTTGCAACTATGATAGAAAGCCGTTTGCTTGTTGCCAAACCAAACCGTTCGCCTTTCTTTTGAATCAAAGTAGGGCGAGCAGAGCGTACCCTTATAGATAGGGCAAAAAAGAAAGGCCTTTCTTTTTTTTTTTTGAATCAAAGTAGGTCGCGACTGTTGTATTGTAGTCGGTCGGGGGAAGCTACCGCTTCTACGACAGCTCCGCTTCCTCGTCTTGCTTCTGGCAAAGCTTCTACTTTGCTTGCTTCTCTCGCGCTTGCTTGCGCGAAGGCTTAGAGTCCTTTTCGCTAGGTCCAAAAGCTTCCGTCAAAGCGAAAGATCTGATCCAATCCCGCATATTGAGCGCAGCTGATATGCGGCTACGGCTAGGCGATCATATCATGCCATAAATGACTTTTATATGTATAGAGAGATCCCCTAGATATACATCGTCAATAGATGTTCATGGATAGACAGACATTCCATTGATTCACGAAATGGCTCGTCGATCCAAATGAATCGTTCTTCTGGTCTCTCTCCGCCCCCCGCCCCGAAACTGACCCACGGCACAGCGCCCATTCGCTTCGCGCGCGGGGAGGCAACGAAGTTCAGTTCATGAGACCGCAGCGGAGTGGAGCAGCCGCTGATCGTAGACCACCCTTACCTTAGCTGGATCTCGCTGGTGCCACCTAAACGGTAGGTAGGCGGCGGATGTGTGACGTTTGGAGTTGTCGTTCGTGCACCTGTCCCCAATGGAAGAATGAGTGATCCGTTCCCCTGCAGATCATGGCCTTACCACTCGGTCCCCGATGGCCAGCGGGGAATTCGGTATAGCAGCTCACGTTCGTTTGCGCTGTGCGTTCCCGCTGGACTGGACACGTGTTAGCTGTAGGAAGTATGGTTCCGAAAGTGACTTCGGTTCGCCAGTTCAGGCTCAACTCCTCGCTTTACGTTAGCGGACCTACAGGTCGGGCCGGGGCTCCGCGCTCTTTCTTTCTGTGTGGGACGATGCCGGGGAGAGAAGGGAATGCGTCGAGGTGGCGAACAACAACAACACAACTACATTTTGGCTTTTCCCTCCATGAGATGAGCCCAGTGCATTGGACCGATGGATAAGAGAACTGAGCTGGCCCAAAAAGCGCTTGGACGCTCTACGTACGATGTAGACTCCATCAGATACATATCGATTTCTTTCTGATGGATCCAGAATAGATAGTTGTCTCATCAATAGATAGAAATAGGAGATTTCCCCTTATTATTGATAGATTCCCTCTCTATCCATTCCTACTCTTTCGATCTATCAGAACAGATCAGGCTATCTATCAATCGATTTGAAAATAGCACGTTCATATCGCTTTTCGTTCATTTCCGCCACGCCAACATAGCCGCCATAATAAGAAGCAGGCGAAGCTGCGAAGAAAACCCCTAACCTAACAAGCAAGTCCTTTCGCCCCTAGGAGAGTCAGGCGCGCGCAACTAAGTTGCGCGCTCAGGCGCTTCACTATAGATTGGCGGGCCAAAAGGCCCCTTTGTGTTGTAGTAGGGCCGTTGCTTGTTTAGGTTGAAGCGCTAAAGCCCTTTTATATAGGGTGGTCGTAGATCAGCTTCTCTTGCTGGGGCGCGCTAGCGCACTGTAGTTTTCTCGCTTGTTGCCTACGTTTGCTTGCGGCGCCCTACCTTGCTCCAGCAAACTCCGTTTGCAGCTTCACGCCCTTGAATTCTTATTCACGAATGAGGGAAAGCCAACAGAAAGATTCGATTCTGACTTCGTAGAGCCGGTGCTGCTGCTGCCTGCGCGTAGGGCCGTCCCCCACTCCCGTCCCGGGGCGCTAAGGGGCTTTTGTTTTTGGAACAGACGGCAGTGTTTTGCTGACGCCTCGAATCAAGCTTTTGTTGCGACATGCTATGTTTTCTCCCCCATTGCTAGTAGGTTGATGGGTCGCACGCCCGGCACACATGTTTTGGCCTTGTGTGTCCATAACTCAAAATAGGTGACCTAACGGCCGCCGCCCGACTAGACATACCAATAGTCACCAGATTCATATGGGCTACTGGGGAGTGGGCAATGATCTTCTTAAGATCGATCTGTCTTGAAGTGGTCGAGGAAGTATATATTATAGCAATCGCACTTGGAGTATAAATGAAAGGAGTGGAACGAAGTGTCGCTTCGGGAAACATGGGTATTGAAAATCTTAAAAACCCGTGGGTTCCCAATTTTGAAGGAATTCCTGCCAAGATGACGGATCCTGCCGTAGGTGCCTCTACATGAGCTTCGGGTGACCAAATATGAACTGGTACCATAGGCACTTTGACGGCGAAAGAGGCGAAAGAAGCAATCCATAGAAAGATTTGGCGCCGCTCACTAAATTCTGTGGTTAATGAGATTTGTAAATCGGTGGTTCCTGTTTGGAGAAGAATCAACGGAATAGCTAATAGCATAAAAACAGATCCCAGTGAAGTATATAGGAAAAACTGATATGCTGCCTTGATCTTTCTTTGTCTCGAACCCCATACCCCTATAATAATGGTAGAGTAAGGGGTGGCCCCAAAGCGGAATTGACCGGTGGTGGTTGGTCGAAGCTCCAGTAGGTAGCCACTCCCTTCTCAGGGAACCGTACGTGAGACTTCCGCATCATACGGCTCCGTCCCGAGCTTCCGTCGTCGGCCCTTGTCATTAGACCACTATCTATGCATGTATTTTCTGCCTGGACTCTCGAATCTTTTGCTTCTCGGGTGGTGGCGAACAATGCTGCTTGCGTTGCGGGAGATGCCCGCCCGTAGGGCCCGGCCTGCTTCCCGCCCGAAAGAACCGCTCACTAGCTAGCCGGACTAGTGGGAGGGGGGCCGACCGTAGAAAACCATGCCTTTCGAACCGAACGCAACGCCCGTCTTCCAAATCAAGAAAAATGGGCTCGTTGGGAAGAAAGATTGAGTGCGGCCTGTAGAGCACATGTAACGCACAGTCGGGTTGCTCACGCAGCGGATCTCTCTCTCTCTAGATATCTATATCTAGAGAGAGAGAGAGAGATGTGAAAGTAATAGCCTTATGTTATGGCCGCCCCCCGACTTACGGCCTTTACGCTACTACTACTGTGATGTGAGCGGTTCAAATTGGTTTGATCTTTCCCAATCATCCTGGCCGGAACTTGTACGCAGCACTTGTACGGAGGTGCATGCATAAAGGTTTTGAACCCTTTTCTTATCTGAATCTTAAGGGCAGGACCCTACCCTATTCTCGAACCCTCTGCCGAGCTCTACCCTGCCCGCATTTCGGA